GAAACAACTGAACTTAATAATCCCCGCTATGAGAATGAGGACAGGCAATTGCGAAGAAAGAAGCCTATGTCTTAAACAACTCTATTTAGTAGAGGGGAGACTAGGGACACTCAAGTGTCACCGCGGCTAAGGTCTACAATAACGAATTTCCGTAGATCACACCTCCAAGGTATGGAATATGACAAATAAACAATAGCATAACAGCCGAAATCAGTCAATTTCCCATTTGAATTTACCCGCGTTACAGAAAGCCGTCCCGGGAACCTTGCTCCTAAATGAAGAACGTCGCCTCCTCTATTGACCAAGAACGTCGGTTAGACTTTTTTGGACCATTCCCTGGCCGCTATTCACCCAAAGGGCGAACAGCCGAAAGCAGTACTTATATCCTCCCGTCCTACCAATCGTTAGTTTATGGTTGATCTTAGGGGCTGGGGTAGCTGGGAACACTAAACAAAGTAAGGCAGTGCTCCCTACCTCGGTTGAAGTGCTCACTCCGGACCGAGATGCCCGCCGCTAAATAGATTCCTTCTAAGACAAGTCAAAGCACCGGTTAAAGGCTCCAAAAGTAAAGAACGTGGATCACACCCGTATTGAATGTTAATGTGGACATGTCAGAAAGGGCGTACCAGCAGCAAGCAGCCCAACGGATCAGAGAGGGAAGAGGATTCCATCTCCGCCTAACGTATTGCGCAGTCGGTAAATGCGGTTCGTCGGATACGGTCCACACCGCACTCTCAAAGAAAGAACTACTGCATTGAAGATCCAACCTTGCAAGCAACAAAAGTTGTCGATAGCCAATAACGGACTGAGCCTCGCTCCAAACGAGGTATGATGCAAGCGCTGGTATCTCGTAGATCGGTTAGGGGCATCGGACTACTTCTGTCACAGGTATTGGCAATGCCATTGAGTTCTTACTAAGTTTTTCACTAGGTGTAGGTATCAATACGAAATAAATAGGGAAGGAGAGGTACGAAGTCACTCGCCCTAAACGAATGAATAAGGTTTACGAGGTAGGAAGTATCTTATTTTGGGAGCGAATGACTAAGAATTTGAATTGCATCGGGCTTTGAAGCTTGGTATCGTCAGCAAATAGTTGAGAATGAAGCCTTTTCCTCGATGAGTTGAAGGTTTGTGACTCCTTTGCTTCGCCCGTACCTTCTTTCTTTAGTAGAACTTGACAGATATGGAGTTGAAAGAGTATTTATTGTCACCATGACCTACCCTGAGAAGACTGGTGGGTAAAAGTCTCAGCGAGAACGACATATGTTTTACTCTAAAGGTGTTAATATATGTCTGGGAACTTAGTTGAAGTAGGGAGTCAATTAACAACGAGGCTGGAGTTTACTAATAAGGACTATTGCGACTAATCTAGCTACCCCGAAGAGAAGGAAGGCAACAAAGAAGAGCATATTTTTTAGATATCCTACAATTAGAGCTATTAGCTTAGCTGGAGTTTTGCTTGGCCGGCTGAGTACGGAACGCTAGCTTTCTCTACTTTAATACTTCGTTCACTGCTGGCCCGGAGTAATAAAAGCCACCTTAATGCACTAGCCAGTGCAACGGATTTGAACTATTACTGAACCGGCCTTCGAGACGAAAGGAACGAAAGCAGGCAACATGAGTATGCTACTTCCTGCGAGAATGGCCCTCCCTACTACAGACGACGCTCGGAAAGTCGGTGATAAGCAAGAAGAGAATCTAATAATAAGCAAGAAGAAAAGAGAAGTCCCGAGAAGTACTTCACTTAGCCTTTCTCGTGACGTTCTTCCCTTCCTTCCTCACTACGCTTCGCTTGAGAAGAGTTGGGAAGAGTCATATTCATATTCCTTTTTTAAAAAATCCCCGTAATGCTTGTATTCCCTTACTGAACGGAAGGAACGGTTCCCCTACTCGCTTGCTAATGGGACTATAGCCGGAACGAAGGCACGGATTATATACCAAGTCTTTCCTATTCTCCTAGTCTCGCAGTTGTCAGCTCGCTTTGGTTTTAGCCCCTTTTCATAATAATAAGGTATGCTTGTGTTCGGGCTTTCGAGTTTGATATCACCATATATATAGACGTGCTAGTGCGTGCGGGTGAAAGCCTCGAAAAAGGCTGTCAGCCATTTCAGTTCAACACAAGGCAGGCGTCAAAAGAAAGGCGAGATCTGTTGAAATCCGAGAAAGGGAAAGGGCCGAAGCTGGTGATGACTGCTATGATTAATAAGAATTGGCAATCCATGCGTCTTGGTGCTCTGCGGGGTGAGTGGTTTTTGATTGCATTTGTTGTTTACATATAGAATGAACATAAGGAATGCTTTTTCGTGAATGCCCCTATACCCATAAAAGGAGACGAATAAGTCTATAGGTGATGTCTTCTTGGTACATCGTGTGGTCAGAACCTGCCCCCAGCAAAGAAAGGTGATTGATAGTTGCGATAGAATAGGTGTATAAGGCGACGACAGGTCAGTGCATGCGCTTGATGTTGAAATTCCAGGGCGAAGTGTGACGCTTCAACGAAATGGTTGGAGCTCAAAAAGATATAGTCCAACGCGATTCTTAGTTTTTTTATGTTTCTCGCGCCCCCAAGTTTGAGGTTTACGAGAGGTTGGTCTATCTCTCAAGCGAAAGAGTTATTGAGGTATTTCTCAAGAAAAAAAAAGGGAGTCCGAGTACACTCCTTCGGGTACCTTTCCTTACCAGTCGAGCTACTTTGTTCTTCTAATTGGATCGGAAGTTAAAATACCTATTGACCTGTCAGCTGTCTCGCGGGACAGGCTCTTGAGATTGTTGGGTATGGCCAGCCATAGACGAAATAAGGTGAATGGATAAGACGAATACAGGGGATATTGAAATAGACGATCTAAATTCTACGAAAGAGGAATGCATTTGGTGGATACGGATGCATGAGGAAAGGAAGTGCGTGTTCAGAGTTGGAGGATTCCAGGCCATCAGTTCCTGCCCGATGCAACGTTAGCCGGAACGTCACAGATCAAGGTTTATTTCCACATATGCTTTAGCAAGTCGAGCTGACGTAATTGATTACTTCAAAGTGACTCAAGAAACTCTGCAAAAACGTTGAATCTTAACAGTAGAAGGCGAGAATCCCAATGAGCGGGCTCCGCACTGCCAACAAAAGAAAAATAAAAGAAGTATAGGAAAGAAATAGTGGGTCTGGACGACAACCATTCAAAGAATTTGGTTCAGGCAAAGCGATAGACCCAAAAAGGGAGGAGTGTGGAAGCCACTCGTCTCCAACTCTAAAGAGGAGGAATATTGGACTGAGCTGAACTGTCAAAGAGTCATGTTGGGCTTCGACTATGGACTAGGAGTTCTACTCGGAACTTTAACCATTGACCTTTTCTTTTAGACAAATTTATACTGTCACTAAAGGAAAATTTTTTTCTTGCAGACCCGAAAGTTTTGTATAGTTTTTCAGCCTTATAGACACCAGACCATTCTTATCTTATGCGGAAGCAAGCCCTTTGTTTCTATACGAGTTTTCTTCAGGGTGAGCAAACCATACCATTCACCTTGACGCCTAGGAGTCTGTGGACATCCATTTACATCATTTCTTTGAAAAGCTCCGACTTCATTCTTTTCCTTTCCGAAGAACCGGGAAAAGTAGTAGCCTAGGAGGATGAAAAACTTCGCACCATGAGCAGTTTTCTCATACGGATAAAGAGGCTTTCTCATCCAATGCCTTGGTTTCATAATCCTCTTTTCTTCTCTCTTACTACTCCGGTACGGCTATTTTAGATCGGAACGAAGAGGAGCCCGCCCTTCGCCCTTGGCGTAGAGTAAGCCGCCCGCTAGCCAGCCAATACCTCTTTTTTATTCCTTGGTCAAAAAACATGTGAGTCTCTTTCTCCCGATCGGGAGCTCGACCAACGGGAGAGGAAGCGCCCCATTTACCTCTACTCAGACGGCTCGGGGACTTACTAACAGTAAGAAAGGAACGGATAGGGAAGTCCTTAGTAGGAAGTAGGAAGGATAAAACGAAGGCCCTTGATTGCGGGCTTTTGATGGATTTCTTTACATATGGTATGGCAGGGGTGAAGCTATCTAGGCGATCGTGAACTGCAAGAAAAGACCGTAAACAGGATTAGATTGAGGAAAAAAGAAATAATAAGATGCGGGAATGGCAAGTTCCCTATTCATTAAATCATTAAAGTAAAGACTTGGACAACCGGCCTACTGATGATTCATTCTTTTTGGGAATTCACCACGACTGGAACTCTTCCTGCTTGCTACTATTGAGAAGACCACTAAAATAAAAGGAATTTATGTAAAAAGACTTCTCTCACTTGCTCGAACTCGCTCGAAAGCTACAGGCATGACGGGGAGATTAGCCCTTGAAAGGAAATACCTATATACTGTTGGGGAATACGTATATACTGTTTAGAGAGCTGAAAGGCTGGAGAAGTGACTGGTTCGATAAAGCCAGGAATTGCTATTAGACACGAGATGAGGCCTCGTTGCTGATTCTATAACAGTTTGCCCACTTTTTGCTTGCTCATTCGTTAACTGGCAGGGCGAAGAAAGGCATACTTTACTATATTAATTAATGGGCGCATACTATACTTTATTAACCTGGATTGCTAGCAGTGAGAAATGAATATCTGATGAAGTTTGTTCAAAGCAAGAACAGCTTCACCCGAGGAAACTCCCGATAGGGAGAGGTTAGGGGGTGGTAAGACATAGACGAGCAATGTCCCTTTGTTAGCCCGGCAAGAGTGAATTCTTTTATGAATACTAGTTTTCAACGGGCAAAGATTCATTTCATTAATTTCTAACATTCCGGTTGTTGGTCAATAGCCAAACCCATTCCTTTTCTTCAGAAAGCGAGTCTTCATGAATTCCTACTATCACTAACGGACTAAAAGCATAACTTCTTAGCTGGCTTACTACTTCACTTCAAATAGAGGTATTCCCTTTCATAAGATGGATAGTCCTTTTGAAAGGAAAGCAGTAAAATACTAGGCAAGTGGTAAAGAAATCTATCTATTTCCGCAGAAAAAGCTCTATCTGTTAGAGTACCTGAAAAATTTGTACTCCCATATCGATGAATTCCAAAACACTATTGAAGACTCTACCCGATATGGAAAGGGGCCTTCCTTAGTAGCCCACGCTTCGAATTGGAGCGCCCCTCTAATTCAGGTTGGGATGCTGGATCCTCAGCCCTACCCCTAGCGAGTCAAGTCAGTTCCCGTTAATAAAGTTAGGATAGTTTCAATAGCCAGCAAGTTCCTACGTCCCTAAGGCCTGTGCCCCATGGAAAGGGCGGATCATCAAATCAAGTCCGGGCAGATTCAATCCTGTGATAAAGCCTGTCTTCCAGTAGGCTTAGTTTTCTCGTATCGGGATTGAGCCCGGAAATTGAATATAAACTAGCAAGAAAGGGTGTGAAGGACCTTGCCTCTAAGGTAGCGGCGGCGGACAGTCTGGTGGATTAGAAAGAGAATCCTACTGGACACGAGAAGAATAAAGACAAGTCATAAAGGACAAGAAGTTGAAGAATGCCTCTCACACAGATGGACAGCAGGGAAAGCCTTCTAAGGCGGACTCTGGCTCTTTCATTTGTAAGAGTCCTCCTCAGGTACGAGATTGTCCGATGAAGGAGAAACTTGCTGGTTGCCGAGGACAAGAGGGAAGAACCCCCTAGGGTGAATCCGTTACAGTTGCGGAATGCGATCACCCATGAGAAGCCTACGTCTGCTGGGCTTATGTATGTTGAGATAGTGCTGAATGAAATGGCCACTCTGCTCGTGCGATGGTCGATACGGGGCGGGCTTTATGGATCTCCCCTGAGCCAAGGCTTTCTTGAATCAAAGCATTGGTACCGTATAAAAAATCTAATTTTAAATGATATAAAAATTATTTTAGCCTCTTTCAGGTTCAGTTACTGAGGTAGTTCCCTTTCGTGCCCTTTCCTTCGGCGCTTTCAAGAATAAGACACAATTAGCTGCTTCTAGACTCTCAGGAAAGAAATAGAACGGGAAGTGAAGAGGGAATGCTTTGTTAGCACACCAAGGCTTCTGGCTGATCTGGTCTCACTGGATAGTTTTGACTTCGAGGGAGGCGAAAGGCCCAATGAAAGAGTAAGAAAAAGATGTGAACATGAAGACAGAGGTTACCCTACCAGGAAACGAAGCTCGTGGGAGTTTCCCTGGTGAAAAGGAAAGCCCAATAACGGCTTCGGTAGAGAACCCAACTCTTTTCCTTTGGCCACAAAAACTTCCCTGAAGTAAGTCCGGTCATTCCATACAACGAAGCTAGCGAACTAAGGCAGCACCCAACGGAACTTTAGTCTTTTTATTCTATTTTATTCTATTAGTAGCTATTAGTAGCAGGGCCGTAAAAAGCAAGGGATAAAGAAAGGCTGCGCGGATGACGATGCTATCATAAGAGAGGACCAGACAGTTCCCGGTTCCGAAAGCAATAATATCTTTTTTTACTGAGTTCTTAGATGTCATGCCACCGCAACTACCGAGAGCTCTTCCTCCCCGAAGGGCTATTGTTCGATAGGCTGGTGATCTCTGAATCCGATTCAGTACTCGATGATGGTATTCTTCTTTTTTCAGTTCAGTATTTGACTAGGTAGGAGGCTCTCTTAAGCCTGACTCCGATAGCCGCTCTTCAAGCTGATGCGCGGTAAGAGACAGATTTTTCTGGTGTAATGCGGATTTGAGGTAAATAAGTTTCAGGAAAACTATATCTAATATCGTAATCGGATGTGATCCTTGCTACGAAGACCTCTGCTATCTCTATCAAATCAACATCAAAGAAGGAAGTAGGTATAGTTCTCTTGACCATTTTCAACTTCTGTGTCATTCATTTTATTTTGATCTTAGAAGCAATCGTAGCCAGAGAGTCAGCATGACTTTTCTTGGACCGAGAGACATGGTCAATTCGATCTTCTTCAAGTAAGAGAAGGACCTTGGGCAAAGGGTTACCGGCTCATTGAGCACCTCTGGGCCTTGCTTTTTCGCTCCGTTCTCTTACTCATTATCCGAAAGAAAGAAAGTGAACCAAACAGGAAGTGTTTTTACTGCACTGCCTTTCTTCTCTTATTCTATTTCTAGTTTGATCGAGAGCGGTACACTTCTCCCCAATATGAGATAGGTTGCAGCTATAGTCAAAACTCCAACTGGGACAATCTAGTTTAAACCATGACCATCTATCTTTTTATCGTTATATATATTTATATATATTATTTATATATATATAGGGCTTTCACCGCCTCTGACGGAAAAAAGAGGACGTCGTCGGTTGGTTGGTTTGTCGGCATTTAGCCGCTTTTTTCTTGTTTTCTTACTTACGCAAATTGCCCGCAGCTTCCCTACGTCCCCCCTTTCTACTTCATCGTCGTAGGTCCTTCTGCACTGCTTGATCCGTTCATTCGTCACCGTACCTTTTCAATGAAAGAAGACAAGGTATATGCGCTTAGTCCCCGAGCGGATTCTGTGCTTCTTGCCAATGGCTCGCTTCGAAAGACAGAATTCTTCTTTATATAGACAATTATCAGTCATATTCAATCTCGAAAGACCTCCGTCACTTCTTCCCTGTTTCCGCCCTAGGCCCACTCACTCCCGTCGACGAGAAGGGAAAGGAGGCACTGAGGCGACAATCCCATAAAGGAAGGGGTCCGATCTGCATGTGTTAAGCACCGCGCATTTAAGAAAAGAGAGAAGCTAGCGTCCCATTCCATGCTTCCCTATGCTATCAAATCGCGGACGATCTCTTGCCGCTGCAAGTCCCACATCCGCGGTTGGTGAGAGTAATGTGATAGAGGAAGACTTTTTTTCGAAATCGGGATAGTGTTCAATAAACCACCGTTGATGCAATAGTTGATGCAATAGAAGTAGAAGCTCTTAATGCAATATCTGGTGGTGAAGACATTCCCGCTGCTACAGTTTGAGTTGACGGTTCAGGAAAGTGCTAACAGGGGCAAAAGACTAGCATTCGATGCTTGTGTTTTCCTCATCAACAGTAAAGTCATAAAGTCATAAGTACCACAGCTTCCTTTTCCCAATCGTAAGGTTATAGATAGAGTATTAATCATATGGAGATAGGGAATTCCTTGTCATCAAGTCAAACATCTGACCCAGCAGGGGAATATTATAGCCTAGCTAGAAAGGGAACTGAATCCGTACAACTCTCGTTTCCGGTGCATGGCTCTTTGGTCTTAGGCATAAGCTCTTCTAACCGCAGCACCTGTCCTGCCCTACACGACCCTTCCATGGCCGACGCAAACCTCCTCCTTATTTCCTAATAGTGTTTTTGAGATAGGAGGACCAAGCTCTCAACCCCATACAAACCCTAGTCCCATGCCAAACCGTTAAACTATGATGGCGGCTCTCTCTCTTGGCTCAAATTCACAATTCTCTTCGGGTGGTGGCAACCCTCCTCCTCCTTTTAATCCTCCTAGCATTAGACGCATTGTCAACCAGCCTCTAACTGGTCCCGAGGATTTTCTTACATGGCGACAACAATTTATCGCCCATCTTATTGCCCATAACTTACTTGGCCTTGTTGATGGATCTTTTCCCCCGCCACCAATGGTTGTCACTGATACATCTGGTCAGTCTCAACCTAATCCATTATTTTACCAATGGCTCCGTGCTGATCAACAAGTTAGATCCTGGCTCTATGCTACAGTTTCTAAGGAGATTAACAGAGAAATTAGAAACTGTAGCATTCCCATCTAATTTGGAATCGTCTACATCAACGGTTTTTAACTTCGTTTATGGCCAAGACAATGGAGCTCAAGCGGCGTCTCACCAACATGAAGAAGCAAGCAAATCAGTCTATGGAGGCTTATCTTCGAGAGATAAAGGTAATTGCTGATTCCCTCGCCGCTATCAATGCTCCTCTTTCTGATCAAGAGTTGATGCAGTATACAATTTTTGGTCTTGATGGAGATTATGATAATCTGGTTACTGCTGCTGCATATTTTGGTGCTAATCTTACCCGAACTAATGAATAGTCGTTCCATTTCATTTCACTCCTATCCTCGTACAAGAAGGTTTCCTCTCGTCTGAAACCAATCTTCACTGGTCTTACGGAAGCTTTTGCTGGCTAGGTTTCGCCTTTCTTCGACCGGAATAGTAGTTGTTTATGCCGCCGATAAAGCCGGTTAACAATCTTACGCCAGGGCAAGCAACCGTTCTGGGGGCGGGCATCCTCGTGCTACTGCTCAAAGGGCAACTTCTCTTCTTTGGAAGGCTTCAAAGAGAGTTGGTTCCACGAATTTCATTCCTTATAATAGCCCGGGGAACACTCGCGTACGTACGGGTTGGCATCGAGAAGGAAAGCAGGTACGAGGAGAGGAAAAAGTTCGATTTGAACCTCGGTTGGAAGAGTGGAACGTTTCCAAGGCATGATCCGCATTTACGGGTTGCACCTCTCTGCGGTAACCGCCTTCTTGTTGATTGGCAAAGATAGGTTGATTAACTCACCCCTGCCTAAGGCCCCGAGCAGGTTAACTCTAATAAAAAATCCCTACAAGAAAGGAAGTTAGGGGAAGTAAGATAAGTTCGCGAAGAAAGAATGTTGCTAGGCTCCAATAGAAAAACGACTTCCCTAAACGGAATTTCCCTCTAATGACTCTTCCCGAGGGGGATTTTTTAAAAAGTATGGGTCTTCTAGGTGGTAGTACAAACATGGAGTTGATGTTTGTTGGTACTGGAGGAAAGTTTGCAAACAGAAGCATCACTGGCAGCAAGCTTTCAGTGCTTCATCACCAGACATTCTACACAAGGGTGAATATTGTCCAGCTAAAGGGTACTCATGGTTGCTGCAGCATCAACAGGTACATAGAGACACCATTCTTATATGGTGTAGGAGTATTGTCCCTAAGCATAGATTTCGTCTTTGGTTGGCCCTGCAAGATAGACTACCTATCAATGCGTTATTGGCTAGACATATACCTGGCAGACAGAATATTTGTGGTCTGTGTGACAATCCTGGTGAAACTGTGGACCATTTATTGTTTGAGTGCAGTCATGCTCGGCAGGTCAGAGAAGTTGTTCTCAGTTGGTGCAATACCTCTTGGAGACCTACTGGATGGATACAATGGCAACGAGCTATTCTACGCAAAAAGCACATTATTGACTTTAGGTTTCACTGCTGTATTTTTGCAGCCATAGGATATCACCTGTGGCTGGATAGAAATGCGTCAATATTTCAGGGCAAGCGACAAAGTATTCAGGAAACGTGTAAAAAAGTGAGGGCCGGTTTCGGGATGGGAGGATTTCTTATTTAGCTAAGTCAGGGAAGCATAGAGAAGATGGGCAAAATATATTGTATAGATTAACTGAGGCTTAGTTATAGATGAACCCTTCTTAATAGATAAGGTGGCATCTAGACTAAGTGCTCCTAGTGTGTGAATTGTTGAGTTATTAATGTTGTTCGAAAAAAAAAAACAACAACCAGTTCATTTTGAATGGTTGCCTGTGCTATGTGGGCACTGTAAACTTTACGGTCATGAAGAGGAAAATTGGTTGAAGAAACAAGGGAATTGGGTTTGGAGACCTAAGACAGCTCCTCAAGTTAATGCTGACCCTGCACCTGTGGTGGAACAACCTTCAGAGGTTTGGCAGCAGGTTGGTAAACGAATGAGTATAGTTGTGACTGTGCAGCATGAGACACCAGTTAGAAATTCTTTTGAACTCTTGGAGACAGTGATTGAAGATCAAGGTATAAGAACAGAAGCTGAGTTGGTTGATAAAGGGGTGGGTGGGGCTGGCCCTTCCCATGGATAACCTTTTGAGTTGGAATGTTAGGCTTAGGGAACCAAAGGGAACCAAGAAGCAAAGGGCTGTTTTGGCCTTTTGTAGTAGAAATAAGGTTCCAAGGTAGGAGTTCAGAGGTAGGTGTTCGTTTCACGTAGTTACACTTAAGTTAACGCGTTCGTTTTTTTGCTTCGTGTAATTCCAGATAACTCGTACCACTACGTTACACTCCGTAACTCGTACCATTGAATTGAACTCCTTGCCAAGATCAACTGGTATATTGATATCGAACTATACCTATTAATGTAATTTTTATAAGAAATCCAAAATTTGCCCCGGGCAAACAATAAAAACTCTCCTTTACTTTAGAGAGTCACTACGTACCTTCGTAGCAAGTTCCCAAGATAAGTCAGCCTTCTTTGTTGGCACCGCTTTGCGTTAGGCTTAGGGCTCTTGTTCAAAAGCGTTGATAGGTTCATTTCATCAACTCTAAATCACTGACTCAGCATGAACAGAGAATCTGCCACCCAACAAGAAAGTTAGTATGAAGTTCCTTGGGTAAAGGGTATGACGGCGTGGCTCCGGCCAAAGCAATCTAACAACAAAACCTCTTCTAAGCGGCGTAACCAACTAAGTCAGCATAGGCCTATCGACTAAAGGAGCTTTACTATGGAAATAATATAGGGGCATAAACAACTAAAGGCCCTGGCCGGAACTACTTAGTGACTCCCTTGGACGAGGAATCCGAAACTAACTTCTCCTATATGACATCATTTGACTCTCTCACTTGTGCTTAATTGCACACATTGTACTCATTGTACACACTTCAATTCTCTCGTATTGAGAAACAAAGTAGGTAGGCAGGAGTGCAGTGAAGGCACTGCCTGTAGGCAAGAGGGTTAGCTTAGTGGAGCTATCCTTCCTTAAGTGGTAAAATATCCTTTCCGGCAGTAGGGCAGTGAGGCTCAGGCTGTAGGCAAGAGGGCAGGTGTGCTGTCCTACCTTAAGTGGTGGTGAAAGAAATTTCCTTCAAGGAGGACTTGAAGGGTGGAATTGTATTATCAAGGAGATAGTGCAATTGTGGAAAAGCCTAAGTAAGGGGTTAGGTCAAGGACGTAGCCCAGTTGAGGGGTGAACCTTGTAAAAACAAGCGTGCCAACAATCTTCCATCTTCTCCCTCACTTCACTTTATTTACAGTCTTTATATTCTGTTCAGTGCATTGACTGTTTATATTCAGTGTCCTTCTGCATACATTGACAGAGTCTGCATCAACTAAATTGGACTAAAGTTTTCATTTGGCATTGTTGGTCAATCACCCTATTCACCCCCCCTCTAGGGTGAGTTAATCTACTAAGGGACCTAACAGGATACCTAAGAAATCCTAAATCTCTCGAAAGAGGAGTCTTTTGATCTTGAGAAGAGAACATACTGACTTGTATGAGAGCCAGGGATCATAACAAGGGAGCATCCGATGAGAAGAGTTCGTTCCATGAGAGCAGGGGTGCCGTATGATATCCAGGTAGCCTTGGATCATATCCATCATAAGAAGGTTGCGAAAGGAAGAGTTGATGGTTTCCAAGGATGGATGTACAACTCCACACCCTCTCCTTAATTAAGGAGTCACTTTCGTAGCTAGTTCACAAGGAGTGTTAGTGTGCGGGTATTATACAGGATAAGGCTGTTAGCGTTGGAGTAGTAGTTCCATCCCTAACTAGCGTGCCAGCCCAATAATCGTGACTTGATAGCCAAGCCTCCTTTGTTTTGCAAAACCGGAAAAAGTCCCCCTTCCATTAATGAGAGAAGTGGTGATCAATACCTGGTTACTGGTGGATACCCTGAGCAACTTCACGAGCTTTATGCCGTTCCACCGCACCATCGGAGCGATACTTTACCTTGTAAACCCATTTACTCCCAACAAGATTCTGACCAGGAATGGCAGGAACTAAGTCCCATGTGTCATTAGCAAGTAAAGCATTATACTCTTCGGCCATAGCTTCTTTCCACTTGGTGGATTTGTTTTCTTGAGAAAAAGAGGTGGGCTCCACCTCGGCAACCGACGTCGACAAAGACAAAATGCGTTTAGGCTTGACTATACCAGCTTTAGCCCTAGTTAACATGGGATGAATATTGCGCACTGTAGAAGCCGCAACTGGGACCGTAGGACTGGACACAGGGGTAGAGGACGTGTGGGCCGACGAGGGAGACGACTGTTGGGCCAAAGAATTAGACACCGAAGACTGAAGAGCATCCAAAGTAGAGCTTGGGCCATCATGCTGGCTCATCCGACAGGAGGTAGGAGGAACCGGGGAAGGGCTGGGGCTTAGCGTGGAGCTGGGCCCAGACAAAACAGCTGACGACACAGGGAGGGGAGAATGGGCAGGTAAAGCGCTGGACTGACCTGGGGAAGCATGGGCCGTATCTGTAACAGCTGGCAGCAAAGACCCAATAGGGCTGGACTGACGCGGGGAAGCATGGGCCACGACACCATGAGCAGGAAAAGAAAAAGCAAAATCCCGAGAAGAAGGACCTGTCTATTTATTGACGATTCAACTCTGATTAGGATGAAAGTAGGCTCGATGAGCAGACCCATTAGTGAAGGGGTCTAAGGTTAGGTAGTTTCCTTTTTCTCAGCCCATGCAGCGACCTCTCTCCCCTTTCTTCCCATGACAAGATAGACGCATTGCCTAAGTCCTATTCAGAGGGCTCATCGCCACCCAAAAAAGAGATCGGCATCCTTATTTAATAGAATAGCTTATAAGTTCCAAGACTTGTTGAAGGCCATGAAATTCTCAAGAGAGTCCCGGCAAAGGCCGAGAAGAGTGATCAGGAGCACGTCTGGTGAGATCCTATTATTAAGTAGTTGATCCCGCCTGCTTTTACTTACTTTTTATTTCCGAGTGAAAGAAAGCTACTTCTGTGGAGAGCTGAACTACTAAGATCAAATGGAGACCTATCCGCTCTTGGTGGTATGGCATCCGTAGCCAAGGAATAAGGACTGGGCTAAACTTCCTCACCATGGATGAAAGAGTCTGGTTGGCCTGGAAGAGAAGGTTGTCTGGCAGAAGGTCGTACGCCACTGGCAATCTAAACCAAACTGAAGATCCTTACAAGAAGCATTGCTACATAACCAATCCGTGAATGCCAAGGAGTAGAAGGCACTTTGATGCTCATTGGGAATAAAGATGTTCCAAATCAATTTAGCAAAGTGACACTCACGCAAAAGATGTAAACAATCCAAAACTGGGTGTCTACAGCTGCTACTCTGAGAAATTCCTCTCCCAACTTTCTCTGGAAGCTGTCTATCGGAGATTGAAGGGCACCAATCTTGGTGATGAGTTTCTCCTTTTCCTTTAAAAAGCTGGACACCTTTTGGTAACGGGAAATGCAGAGATTCATCTCATCAAGGATGGAGTGGGCCGTTTTTCTCTTCAAGAGAAGAAGATATCGCTTGCTGCGAACGAGCCGGAGTTCTAAGCAGGTAACCTTTCTCGTATCCGGTCTAACGAAGAACGAGCAGATGGAGATAGCATAGTTTGAGTTGACTCCTGAATAGGTTGGTCCCAAGCGAACAGCTCAGTGGCTCGAGGGAAAGGTAAGCACGAACGGAAAAAAAACCCCGTATTCGAAAAAAGCTATTTAGCTGAAAACTCTATAGGTCAATTAGTCTCTCATAGAAGCCATTACTGAGTTAATCTGGGAGGGCTAAGGGGTTAGTAAGCTTCTCAACCCTGGAAACTTCCAACAAGTCTTTATGCTTCCTCTCAACGACCCCGTTCTGTTGAGGAGTCTGAACACAACGTCTTTCATGTGTAATCCCAAGCGCGGCAAAGAAACTTAAGATCTCTTTATCTCTGCAAAACTCTAAAGCATTGTCAGACCTTAGTGTTTTGACTGAAGCACCAAACTGAGTCTTAACAAGATTAACAAAAGCCTTTATCACAGGGACTCCTTCATTCATCTTTTGTAACCATCTTCTGTGTCCAGGTAGCTGACGTATAATCATCTACAATGGTTAAGAAATACCTGTGTCCAGTAGGGGTCTTAATGTGATAAGGGCCCCAAGTGTCGACATGAATCAGTTCAAAAGCACGGGAGGAAGTAGTATGGCTTGAATCAAACTCTTGTCCATGACATACAGACCCAGCATCTCCTTACCAATGACCAATGGCCTCCTCTGAGAAGGGCCCTCTATGATACACACTGTCTCAGTAAACTTCACCTCGCACTTCAACTGTTGGCACAATCTTTTCTGACAGTAGAAACAATTTTCAGTATGGTACAAGCAAAACATGAAAAGAACCAAAGTAACCTTTAATTTGCCTTGTTGTCTAACCCTTACTCTACTTCCATTAGGTAAGTTTACTTGAACAGGTTGCCTAAGCAAACTCAAATCATGCAAGGCTTCTCTATTGGAACTCATATGTTCACTAGCTCCTGAGTCTAATATCCAAGAATTATGATCTAAAAGCTCTGAGCACTGTAAAGCATTTAAGGCAAAACTTATACCTGCCGAACGAAGCTGTGGCATCCAAAGTGGACTGAGACTGAACATTTCCAGCTCTAAGATTGGACAAAAATTGCATTAACTGCTTAGACTGCTCCTGATTTAACCCCGGCAGCAGTTCCGAATTGTTGTCAGCAAATGGACCTGGACCATGTTCAACTGGAGTGTCCTGGTCTCCCCAACTACTCTAACTACGGAATTTCCCTATTTTTTCTTTAGGGATAGGTTTGCTTTACCCTATTTAGTAGAGATTTCTGACACTAATCAACCACCCCTTGAGAACTACCACCCGGCATAGTTACTAAAGCACGCGGGAGCTCCGCGCTTTATGTCGAATGGAGAAGGGTTGATCTTGGCGCGCACAAGGCGTTCTATTCCAGTTAGTTGGAATTTAGTTAGTCAGGTTTTAAGAGGGAGTCTCTCGTAAGAGAAGTTCGCTAAAGAAAAATTCCTACCTTGATAAATTGTTTGCCTACTTTGAAAAACCAAATACGTCATATTGCTATTCGATTTAATCCTCGTGGGAGAGGAGATGTGCATCTACAGCGTTTGATGCTGCCTAGAAAGATTGAGAAACTCCGTCATATTAGAATAGATATGTTCGAACCAATTGACTCGTATGAACCATTTCTCGAGGAACACTATACTCCTGAAAGACCACCCGGTCTACAAAAGTACTATTTTCCTGAAAAGGTGGATGATATGGCTGGAAACGTGGTATCTGTCGTTCAAGATAAACCTTTTGCTGACGTAAAATTACCAAGATCTTATTGGGGTAATAGAACACTTATTGCATCAGCTGGTTTAGGAGTTATTATAGGGGTCCTTCTTTCAGCAGGTATTGATGAAGCCTTTCTATTTTTTATATATGATATATGATACCACCTGCCACAAAGAATAGAATTTATATCTTCAAATCGCAGTCTGGTTTGAAGTGAAGGAACCCACTTTTAGGTAACTAGAAGGGAGGAATTCCCGTCAGCCATTCGGAGAAGGGTTGAGTTGCACTAAGAGACTTACGATTAAGTTCACTCAACTTCGCGGCGACAGTCCGGACTCACAGTTGGAGGGGAAGAAAAGTGCTGTTTTGTCGCAACAGCTATTGGGATTGGTCGAGTTCCAGCGGGGATCGGATCTTTGCAGCCGCACGTGCGAGCGGGACGATTCCCACCTCCATACTTAAGTTTCACGGATTCCACAATCTTTTTTTTTAAAGCCTATGGTGCTCTGGAACACATACAGAAAGTTACCTACCGCTGACGCCTACCAGCAAGCTAGTAGACTTAACATACCGGAAAATGTTTCTTCCTTCCTGAGTCTTATAGAATATTCTTTGCTCGATGCTTTGAATAAGGTTCGGAGCGAGGAAGGCGCAAGCGACCTTACGCTGCTGCATTCGCTTAAAGATAGAATGCCACTAGATCACTGACTGAACGACGAGGATATAGAACTAGAAGAAAGGATGTGACTACTGCTTTCCTACTGAAAGAACAGAGTCTCAATAATCCGATTCGGGATGGGAATAGAGAATGCATCCAGTTAATTTCGAGCAGCTGAAGAATTTTTATGTTTTATTTATGAAGGAAGTTTAAATGAACTACGAAGACCTTATTCTATCATAAAAACTCCTCGCTTAGACTATTTACATATCATACATGAGGGATACGTAGATAGCCCATAAAATTACCGTGGATGAGAAAGCAAAGGAAAGAAAGAAAATAAGAAGTCAGACCTTTAATTGATAAAGATCTAATCCATAAAGGAGAAAAGTGTGGTCTACATCTTTTTTATTAAATATTAAAAAGAAAGGTCCTAATTTTTTAGCATAAAGGGGGGATATTAAACGCGTCATTCTTTCGATTGTCATCTTATTGAAGGTAAAATGCAGGTAAAAAGAATATAAAGTCTGATTTTTGGGAGATTTTTCTTTGACTATCACACTTGAAAAGCGCTTTTTCTTTCCACGATCAGATGCAAGATATGCCTCCAAGCGCCTTCCTCCCCGGAGCTTATTCGAATATCATAGAAAGTTGGAATAGGATTTAATGCAAAATCCGCTTACCCTAATAAGGGTATAAACTCTATAAAGTGAGTAAAGGGCTTGCTGGGTCTTACGGAAATTTATGGTGTTATTGATCCCTCGTTTTCAACTAAACGCCCGCAGTTTCCACTGGACTCGCCGGAAAGAGGATTGGGTCATATCCTCAGGGAACGCTCTTCTCGTGTCCTTGTGAAGCAACGTAAATGTTGTTAGTTTTGGCATTACTCTGCCTCTTTGTCTACCAGGGACGGCGTGTACTTGACTTCTCCTTATGTGTTTGACTTACTTTTTACCTTTATTCTTGGGTGTAGCGTGTTTTGGGCGGCTCTTCCCGTACTGTCTGAGTTCACATTCCCTGATCCCGCTGTTATTGCTTGAGACGCTTGCTTCGAAAGCTGTCATGTAAGAAACCAAAGAGGATTGCTAACAAGGGGAAGAAAGAAAGCTCAACGCGTTAGAGTGATGCTCAACGCGTATGCCGGTAAGAATTCAATCTTTGGAAAAATGAAAGTCGTTGCCAGAGGAAGCCTCTTAGTAGCTAAGGTGAAGCCTGATTTCGTGTGGTTTACGACTTGAAAAGCGCTTTCTTTCTTTCTTCATCTGCCCCTTACTTAGCTGACAATCGTATAGAGCGTGAGACCTGCCCTCTAAAATGGGATGACGGAAGCAGACTCCTCGCCCTATAATAAAAGAGCTCTATGTAGCGCTTTAGCTTTTGCGCTTTACAAAGAAGGAGCTAAGCAAGGGCGGTTATGCTTAAAATCTGCTATAAGCATGTCCTCTTCTGAAAAGGTGATGGCTGTGGTTGGCTTTGCTCCTTGCCTACAAAGCTCCGCGAGTTCAGTCGTCTTCCACTAAAAACGAGGCGCTAAGAAAGAAGAAGTTCAGTCTACGCGTTGAACGAGGTCCGGGCTAAGGACGAAGCAAGTGCTTTAACCCTCCTATTGATTCTTTCTGGTAAATCCCTCTTCGCCTCGAGTCTGGTAGTACTAAAAAGGTTTGCTGCTCTTCTTCTTTCTGAAAGATAGCTATTCTTCGCCTCTCGAAAGAGGCTACGTACCTGTTAAACGATAAGCGCTACGCTTTTCCCGTTGGCTTTGAGAAGAAGTCTACAGCAGTTCATTTACGAGAAAATTCATTCCTCTAGTTAGCCTGTCAAAAAAAAAAGAATAAAAGAGAATTTCAAATGATATAATATAACTAAAGTACGTCAGGAACGCTATGTCATTTACAACCCCGGCGTATTTCGGATGCTTGAAGGCCCCGAGGGGAAAAAAATAGGGCTATAAGTATATAGTTTGCTATTGCTATAAGGGCTGCTCGCCTTTATACGGCTTGGCTTCGCTATCTAGTGGTCGACCGTCAAAGTAGTCTTCCTACCATACCAGAATGCCTATTCTGACGTGCAGGAAGCTTCGCCAGAAGCAAGCAAGACGAGGTCTAAAAGTAGACAAGGCTCGTTCCGTACTTTACTTACGAGCTTGTGTAGTACTCGCCTCTATCTCTAATGGGGCTTATGCACTCCACTCGCTGTCTACTAAAGGAGCGTTAGAGCGAGCGAGCAAAGCCTTCCATTTTCTTAACGACCTCACCCTACTCTTTCATTTTCGCTTAAGCTTCCCCGTTTTTTTGGCTTAATTGATTGGATACCCGAGAACCATAATCTTTCCTAGAAACAGCTTCTACGACGATAGGCATAAAGGCATGATTCGTTCCACAAATCTCACTGCACTGACCATAGTAAACTCCTTCTCGTTGTACCGAAATAGAGGTCTGATTTAAACGACCAGGTACAGCATCACATTTGACACCTAAGGAAGGTACAGCCCAACTATGAGGTACATCAGCAGATGTTACAATAATACGTAAATGAGTTTTTGCTGGTACAACCACTCTATTGTCCACTTCTAATAAACGTGATTGACCCAATTCCGGATCATCTTCTGGAATCGTATAACTGTCTAAAGTGAGTGACTGTTCATGGGAGCAGCCCCCCCCCTTAGAAGAAAAAAAAAAGAAAGTATCATCCCGTGCTTTTACATACCGCCGAAAGTCTGAACATATTGCAGAGCTTGGACAAAGTAGGGGCTTTGTACACCCTGGTCCAAAAGGTTAAAGTACATAGTCTGTAGAAGATCCAGGTCCTCTACATCGTTGTGTAGGTGGGCGGCAATCTGTTGTATTGTAAGTCTACCTGGGAACCCAAAATTTTGGCCGTTAGGCATATTCATATACAGATCAAACAAAGCCTGCAGTTTATTGCAGATAGCCTCCTTGACAGAGTCGAAGGCCAAGTCCCCCAAGCGTTCTTCCATGTTTTGGGTATTTAATCCCCGCATCCGACCAGCCCGAAAAGCCACGAGAATCGCCAAGGGTACGGCCAAACCCATACTAAAAATGTAATTACTGACTATTTGGTCCATTTCTCAACAAGAATTTTACTTAAAAGTTCCGCCCGCGGTCATCACATCAGCTCCGCGGGACTTTGTTTGGAAGTGGCCGACGCTTTTCGTCAGCAAAGAAATGGGATGGGTTGGGCGTACATTTTTTGTCTTCTCTTACGATACGATATTCTCATTTCGAATAAGGATTGGCACATAGATACTACAATTGATGAAAAAAAGGATCGATCAGGTCTTTCACTACCAATTCCTTTCATTTTCGATTCGGGATGATGAACCCAACCCCACTGGACGTAGCTCTCTATCGTCATTTCTTGTCTTAAGTAAATCTTCATCAAGACAGCTGACCGAGTCGAAACCTTTCTTTTCTTATGAAATTTCGAGTTTGAAAGCCAGATCGGAGGCGGATTCCTTCTTTACTTTAGAGTTCCCTTTTTTCATGCCTTAGCAGAAGAGAGGAGGCTGTCAGAGCCTACTGATCTGTTAGCGGATAAAAGAGCGGATTCGATTCTACGCTCGGAACCTTGGTCCAGCAATCTACTAAAGCGCTTGGATCGGAGATCGCATGACCAGATCCTATTCCATCCCAAGCTTGGAAAGCTGTGCTTCGGTGCGGCTTTGTATACTGGGAGGAAGCCTTGAACTGTGCAAACGCGGAACAACCTCCAAACCGGATAAGATCTCAAGAGCTTACTACTCCATCCTAGGGCATGTATACTTTTTCGGTTACAAAGACTCGTGTTAGTCAAAGCTACTAGAAAGCTTGAGCCTCAAAAGAAAGCATGACCTTCGTAAAGGTCTAGTATAACTCGTATTCGTGATTTACTAACTTCGGCGCCCTAGCTAAGGAGACACGACCTCGGACTTAAACAAAGGGGAATCAGACTCTCTAAAAATGATAAGATTCTCTTCTATGATAAATTACTTACAGCGATCCTGCATCTCCGCCTAGTTACTTCGCTCCGCCCCTTGATGACAAAGTAAACATAGCCGAAAGGCCCTTTTTTTCCTATCGCTTTGCGTCACTCCTCTACACCTATCTTATGAAATCCGTGCCGTTCAATTTCCTTATTCCCTCCCTCTTGTCTCACCGCAACCTGTCGCCTAAAACAGGAGAATCGAAGGAAAGCAAGTTTAGGCTTCAAGTCAACTACATCTCAAAGCCTCGAAGGTTATAAGAAAGCAAGCTAGGCCCCTCATTCAATTTAGCTACTCAAGTCTTCTATCCACTACGTCCCTCAACCTAGCAGATGAAAGACAAAGAGCCTTAACAGTTGACTACCAAAGCCCCCTCTAAAAAGAAAAATGCGGCACCCCATTCCCGAGCCCAATGGTTAATAGAAAGGGCTTGCTTGAGTGTATGAACGCCTAGAAAGCTATGGCTTGGTCCCCTATTGCGGATTAAAAAAGCTTTCTATCTCAGAAAAAAAATTACGCTCCTATTCCTATCCCTAGCTAAAAGCGTCTCAAGAAAGAGGAAAATCTTTCTTTTCTAAATGAATCTTATATCCCCCCTTTCTTCCTATAGCAAGTGTGCCGGGGATCTCTATCTAACAGAACTCAGAGCTAAAGCATTTCATTCTGCTAAGTATAGTATCACGATACCAATAAAGTCTAATACACTATCCTTATCACTTGCAGTTGCTTCTTGCCTTCAGGCGTAACCAGCGGCCTAGCCCATGTCCCGTAGACAGGCGGTTACTCTCTAATGCCACGGATCTATATTCGTCAGACTGATGCCCTCTATTTTGATAGAGTGAGAAACTTTCAAGCTTTGGTCAACCTCTAGTTGAATATTACTGACTTCATTTTTCAGCGGTGTCGAGCCAACTCTCAAGCAAAAAGTGAACTGATGCACCAGCTCCTACTCTCCAACCAAATAAAGAACCTCAGCAGCTAGTTTGAGCTACTGATACCGGAACCGGTCTCTCTCTGGATCTAAACCAGAATCAGGGAAGACGTAATTCAAATATGCACCTGAAATTCAATCACATTGGTATAAAGAGCCTCCAAGGGAGAATAGGAGGGAAGAAGCAACGGACTGAGCGACGAAGCGACGGGATTGAGCCCTTCTCCTAGCGCAGGAGTTTTCGTCGCTGGATTAAGACGACGACGCTACTTGTCTGAAAGCGGAAAGAGAATCGGAAGGTGACTAACTTCATTCGGTAAAGCGTTAAAGCAAGCGAAAGAGGCACATCAAAAGGTCTGAAATAAGTCTAGTCTGCCAAGGAAATGAGATTACGGTATTTCTATAAAACTAAACGTTCAGAATGGCCTCGGGAAAGGGCTAAAATCACCATGGAAATGACTTCTTATCTTAGGAAGAAGACTTGGGCAAATCCCCGGTCTGTCAGAAGTAGCTAGCAAGGCTAGGCACCTAATGCATGTGAGGGTAAGGGAAGGAAGTCTCTTTGGCTTTGGCACGTATGAGTAGCAGAGCGGAGTGACGGGGCAAAACGATTCGACAGTTGATGCCGCTTGAACTAAAGGACCGAGCAATGAAAAAGGCATTTAGGCCATCCCGAGGTCAAATGTCATCTTAGTAAGATCATAAGATACCCCACGAGCAGATGTTCTCGAATAGGCAGGCTGTGAGGCAACTATTGAATCCGCCTTCCCGGATTCCGATCCTGTTGATGCGCGGCGGCTGGTAGTGAAAGGAACTGACGATCTTGGCTTAGATGGCTTTGCTCCTGGGGAACATCATTTATCGATAGTAAAGGTACCCGAAGTTTCATGAACAGACCATTTTCAACATTCGCCAGAAAGATTCGAATAGAAGGAAAAAGACAAGTAGGACAAAATTCCCGGTATGAATAGTTGTAACTAGCCATCCTTAAGGCCCAAATAAATGCCATATCCGATTTCCTACATTCAAGCATCTAATGTACGAAGAGGAAGCGAATGCGCTCTTTTTGGACAGCTTTCAATAGAACATAGAGCTCTGCCCTTCTGGCTGTCCTAACAAAGAAAGGAAAAAGGCTTTATCATTCAGCGAAGTTGCCGCCTATGACGATAGAAATAGAGGACAAAGTGCTGTTCACGTTACAGCTACTGTGTTGACTGTAACTACACTACTTGAATCTCATTTAGCTTAAGAACCATTTTATGGAATCGGGAATAACAACGAAGAAAGAAAGCTTCAGAAGAGCAGCGCGGCAAAAAAAAATCCGCTCACTGACCGACTACCTTAACTCACTCCCTGACAGGGCACACTGAATTGAACGTCAGCTTCTTGTCCTTTGAGAAGGGATCTCTCTCTGTAAAGAAGTCCTTGACTCAGAAGCACGAATCTAAAGATTCCCTCTCAAAGCAGCTATCTGAAATGCATAGAAAGCAGTTTGATGCCTAGCTAAGTTGAGTGCTCAGACTCGCAGGCAGAAGACAAAGACATTTCTAACCAGCCTCTTTGACTGAAGGGGGAGTGGAACGAACGTAGCTAATTGGCAAAGAAGCTAGCTGGACTGAGCTGCTCCAGACTTGTTTCATCGGTTTTGTGAATTGGCTGCACTCCCGGCTCTGGAGAGAGTGATCCTCGGGTGACTGAACTACCCTACCTTGAGAGTAGGGGTAGGCCTAAGCTCAATGCCCTTACTCAACCACCAAGAGCAGCGTTAGTCAAGGCTTCATTTGCATCTCCAACAGACTTTACAAAGGCTTTTGGATTCTCCTAGTAAAAGTCATTTAGAAAGAAAGGCTCTCAACCCCCTTTCACCGGGGGAGTCATCTCATATAGAAAGAAAAGAGAAAGAAAGAAGAGCCGAAGCGCTAACTCTGACAGACTGCCGAGTGAAAAGAGGTCTTAGGGGAAGTCGGCGTGAAAGAGGGGAAAAGACAGTCTTCAATAGGTAATGCGTCTGATCATTCTCAGAGGAAGTAGCTCATACTACCGGGCATTGACATACGCCCAATCAAGGGGCGGTTACGCCAACAAAGATAGAGAGGGCTATAGCAAACGATGAAAATGTAGGGGCTAACGACCATAAAGATAGATATGATTCACCACTAGCAAATACGAGTGAGAAGAACTCTACACCCTCGGGGTCAAAGATCCCTTTTCCTTGAGCACTTGAGCAAAGGACTTTCACGACACGGCGTCGAAGGCATAAGTGGCAATCAGTGCTACTACTAGAATAGAAGACACTTCGTTTCGATGGACTCGTTGTGAAGCCCTTATCGGCTGTTTCGAGCTCCTGTTGGGTAGAGGTGACGAACAGAATCAAGATATAGAACAGCACCCCCATCCGCAGACACATAAGCAGATTCAGAAGATGCTACTGGAGAAGAAAAGGAAGAATAAGCGAGCCTTTGATTGCCCCCTTCCTCAAGCAGCATAGGATTTCGTTTTTTCAATCTTTAGACTGAAAGGAGAGGTCTAAGCTTAAGAAATGGCAATGAGACTCGTAGAAAGAAGAAGGCAATAGGAAAGATTCGGCGTCCTTCTTACCTTCTTTCTTGAGAGGGAATAGTGCTTACTTTCACTTTCCTGGGAGCTTATTAAGGCAAGGAAGTCGCTATTAGGACTGAAAGCTTAGTAAGGGAAGGTGCGAAGCCTGATTGACCACTTTCGGTGGACTGATAACGGCTACCTACTTCTCTTCTTGTGTTTTCAGACTAAGGCTTTCCTCACTCTATACTCGATCTTGCTTAGAAGTCTACTCTGGCACCTTGTGACGGGCTTGAATCAGTCGTTACTCAATTATCACTCTCCTAACGCTAGGCAAGAAAAACTTTTCTATCTATGTCATTAGATAAGGAAAGAAGGGGCTAGGCTGCCAAGTCTTTCCAGTTGGAAAGAACAAACACAACTAAAGCTGTACTTCGTCAATGCTGATGTATGGAAGGCATCAATCATCCCAGAACTAACCGATCCAGCTGTAACGTAGTCAAAACAGTAGGTCATCCAGATTCGAAACTGACTTGGGAAAGTAGGACAGTCACAGGCGAGCTTAAGGCAGAAACTCAATGCTTCACACTGACCCAATCGGAAGCTAAATCAGTGACACACGAAAGCCAAGAGCATCGGTGACGGGGTCAACATCCTTCCGAGAGGACCGCTCTAGTTGTTGAGAATGGTACAGAAACGTCATACGTATTTCTTGAAATGAGTTGATAAACGAATACGTTACTTCTACTACACGTATCGTTGATAAACGAATACGTATCTCAGTTAGTGAGTCTAATGCTCTTCGATACGTTATCTCAAACCTACTCCTCTTTTAATACGTATCGTCGTTCGAGTGAAACGAATCTCTATCTCAAATCGCTCTATATACTTGTATATACTTGAAGTGAGTCTAATAGTATAACGAACTAGTTGCTTTTCTTCAGTCGCTAGGATCAGATAAACGAAATGACGTATATTTCACCAACAGAGGTGACTAATCGGAAATTCTCAGCATCCACTGTTATTAATAAAGTAAACTGTGCAAGGAAGGAAAGTGCTTACTCAGGGAGTTGCTTGTTCACCAATCTCGATTCAACTACAAGCCTGCTATTCACTCAATTCCATGTTTCGACTATACAAACTCTTCCCGGCACGGCACTCTCAAATGCATGTGTTGGGTTGAACAAGAATACCGCGACTAGGGAATGGAATTGAAGGCAAAGATCTGAAAGGAAAAGTGGGACTTTCAGATCGGGTATCGGGCTGAATCCCGTCCCTTACAAATAGGAGGAGTCTGACCTCATAGAGAATAGAATGAGTCGCCCTAGCCTGAGTCTGACTAAGAGTTTGAATTGCTCTGTAGGATAGTTTAGCTAAGGAATTGCATTAGTGCGATTTGGCTAATATTGGAGAAGGTTCCCACCCTCTTCCTTCTCCTCCAGCACACTTGTTATATCTCCTTACTAACTCAAGCTCGCCTGACTTCTAAGCAATCAAAGCGATTTCCTTGACCGAAGCAGGATTGCTTGACACACAAGCAGAGGGAAGGTCAATAAGGATGGTGGTCGATCAAGCTATTCTATTAAGAAGTAGTGATGGAGGACCATCCCGTCACCTTGTTACTAAAGGATATGATCAGTTGCTGGTTCAAGTTCAAGCGGAGATAGCAAGATCACAAACAGAAGGTCACGGGTTCGAGGCTTGTCACAAGCCCGGTTTTGTGTACCTTATTTCTTAGGCCTAAAGTGGGCCTACGTTCTAACTTTTTTGCTGAGCTTATGCATTAGGAAGTCAAGAAGCCAGGAAGGTGCATTGCACGTGCCCAATCAGCCTACAAAGCAAGATATAGCCCGTTTTGTCCAAGCTGTCCAGATTAGCTCCTAATCTGCACGGTTTTGAAGAATAGGCTGATTAAGCAACTTAATGGCTTTCTAATTGCAATCTGTTGCAAGGGGGGATAATTAGACACCTTGAAGAAACCCCCCCTCAAAGGAAAACGGCAAAAGACACATGGAAGACTTGGAACTTGTGCTCACAAGTTACGAGTAGCAACCGGTCCAAGGAGCCGTTTTCTTAGCCCGGTGGTTTTGCTTAGCTAGGAGGATTTCTTCACCAAGCTGCTTGCCTATCTAGCTTTCAACCAAGCTGGAGGTGTCCTATTTTCATGCATGGACGAAGGCTTAAGCATACACTAAGCAAGCTTAGTCATCACAAGGGACACACACACGGATCTGATTGGAGTGCCGCAAAGTAATCCAAGCAGCCGTGTTTTTCTCTCTCTTCCCATGTGCTTGACTATTGTATTAGCTTAGTTAATGATGCATTGTAGTTTCTTAAGAGTACAATTTGTAAAAGTATAGCTTAGCCACTTTAAGCGTCGCATACTTAGCTTAAATCATTTTGCTTAGCCGTGTAAGCAACAAGGCACATAGCTGCCCTTGTACTCGTGTATATAGAGCTGCTTTGGCTCATTTCTGAATACATACGAGTGAGTTTATGAAAAGTTGAGCCTTTGCTCCTTTGCTTGAGTGAAAACACTTGCTTTGCTTATCCTAGTCTAGGCCGGATTAGGTGGTGTTTCTGTATCCTAAATCTAGCTTAAGGGCCCTAAGCTATTCTTTGGTGGTGAATCTGTATCCAAAGAGTGGTTTAGCCTTGTTTTCATTTTCATTTATTCCATGTTGAACCCCTAAAGCTCACAAACACAATCTGCCCCAAACAAAGCCTTTGCTGACCGTGAGCTTGAGTGTGAGCGATTGAGGTTGATATACATCAGATTTGGTATCAGAGCTGAGTTTCTCCTTGGCCTGATTCCATCCCCCTCTCGTTTCCATTGCCGTTCTGTTTTGAGTCCATACACAAAGTTCTGTTTTGGTTCGTTTGATCAATATGAGTACGAGTATGTCAATTGAAGAGAAGTATGATGCTTTGCTTAAAAGCTATCAATCTGTCTCAAGTGCTAAGCAAGAGTATGAACAGACTATCCAAGAGCTTAGAGGACAGAATGAATACTTGAGGAAGCAATTGGCTGACTCAATGAAGATGAAACAGAAAGTTCAACAGTCTTATTCTGTTCATGAGGAGAGTGAAGCCGAGAGCAACCCTATTGAATCTGAGAGTGAAGAAGAAGCCATTAGACGTCCAAGAAGAGATAGGAGGCAATCCCAAGGTTCTAATGACTTTAGAGTGGAGATTCCTGAATTTGAGGGAAAGCTTGATCCTGATGAGTTCTTGGAATGGCTTAGCACGGTTGAAAGAGTTTTTGAATACAAGGAAGTTCCTGAAGACAAGAAGGTTAAGCGTTTGGCTCTTAAACTCAGAAAGTACGCCTCTTTATGGTGGACTAACCTTTGTGCCAAAAGGGTTAGGAATCACAAAGGCAAAATCAGAACTTGGGAGAAGATGAGAGCTAAGCTTAAGTCACGGTTTCTGCCTCCCTCCTATGTTCAAGATAGCTATGCCCAGCTCCATAGCTTGACTCAAGGCAATATGTCCGTAGATGAGTTTACAAGAGAGTTTGAAAAACTCTTGATTAAATGCGACATACAAGAGCCAGAAGAGCAAACCATAGTTAGGTATCTTGGAGGACTTGATCCTAGATATGCTAATGTGGTTGAATTGCAACAGTATACAACTTTTGATGAAGTGTGTGTCTTAGCACACAAGGTGGAGCAACAAAGGAAGTCACGGCCGTTCAAGAGGGAGTTTTCTAAGCCTTTGCCTAGGAACCAACCTTTAAACAAGGGGAGTTCCTCACAAACCCAAACCCCTCGCCCTACTGCCCAGCCCTTCCAAACCCCACAAAAAACCCAAACTCCACAAAGAACCTATCCTCCCCCTCAAAACAGACCTGCCCCTACTCCCATGAGTGCACGGAGGTGTTTTAAATGCCAAGGATTAGGCCATATAGCTGCTGACTGTCCGAACAGAAAGGTAGTCACGTTGGCTGAATGGGAATCCTTGAAAGAGGAAGAAGAAGAGGAACCAGAAGAGGAGACAGAGGAAGAAGCTAGCACCCATGAAGAAGTGGTAGAACAAGCTGATGAAGGAGAAATGCTTGTGCTTAGGAGAGCTTTGAACGTTCAAAAGAGTGAAAAGGATGAGCAAAGAGAAAACATCTTTCACTCCAGATGCACGGTGCTAGGTAAAGTTTGTTCTTTGATAATTGATTCCAGTAGTTGTGCTAATGTGATTTCTGTGAGTATGATTGAGAAGTTAAACCTCCAAACTTCAGCCCATCCTCACCCCTACAACATCCAGTGGCTGAATCAAAGTAAAGGACTCCAAGTAAACTCTCGGTGCTTGGTGACTTTTTCTATTGGTAAGAACTACCAAGACCAGCTTTGGTTTGATGTCATACCCATGGATGCTTGCCATGTTTTACTAGGCAGACCATGGTTATTTGATCGGAGGGTCATGCATAATGGGTACCTAAACACCTATTCCTTTACCAAAGATGGCAAAAAGATTACTAATGCCCCTTTAAGCCCCTCTCAACTACCACAAACCAAGCCTACAAAAAACCAGAGCAAAACTGATTTGCTTCTAGCCTGTAGTGAACCCATCTTAAAGGCCACTCAACATGAGTTTAAAGCCTTTAAGGAGTGGATTCTGACCGTGGAAGATGAACCAGAATCTCCCCCTCTTACCCATCCCTTAGCCATCTCTCTACTGAAGAAGTATAGCTACTTATTCCCGGAGGAAATACCTTCTGGCTTACCTCCCAAAAGAGAGATTCAGCATCATATTGACTTGATTCCAGGAGCTATACTCCCAAATAAACCAGCATACAGAATGAACCCCAAGGATACCATGGAGGTTCAAAGACAAGTGGAAGAACTAGTTTCTAAGGGACTAGTTAGGGAGTCATTAAGCCCTTGTGCTGTACCTGCTTTATTGGTGCCAAAGAAGGATGGTAGTATGCGTATGTGCGTAGATAGCCGTGCTATCAACAAAATCACAATCAAGTATAGATATCCAATTCCAAGACTTTAAGACATGCTTGATGAACTACACGGCTCTAAGGTATTCTCTAAGATTGATTTGAGAAGTGGCTATTATCAAATCAGAATTAGAGAAGGAGATGAATGGAAAACTGCTTTCAAGACCAAAGGAGGGTTATTTGAGTGGCTTGTAATGCCCTTTGGCTTATCAAATGCTCCAAGTACGTTCATGAGATTAATGAACCAGGTATTCAGACCTTTCATTGGCAAGTTTGTTGTTGTTTACTTTGACGATATACTGGTATATAGCCAAACAGAAAGGGAGCATTTAGATCATCTCAAGCAGATTATGGAGGTCTTGAACAAGGAGAGACTCTACGGCAATCTTAAGAAGTGTACTTTCTTTACACCAAAAGTCACTTTCTTAGGATATATCATTACTGCCCAAGGTATTCAGGTGGATGAAAGCAAGATTGAAGCAATTAAATCTTGGCCAGTACCCAAGAGCATACATGATGTCCGGAGTTTCCATGGATTAGCTTCATTCTATAGGAGATTTATCAAAGATTTCAGCACCATTATGGCTCCTATGACTGAAGTTATTAAAGGTACATCCTTTAAGTGGAATCCAAAGGCTCAAACTGCTTTTGAGACTATCAAAGCTAAGTTAACTCAAGCCCCTGTTCTTGCTTTACCTTGCTTTGATAAAGTATTTGAAATTGAATGTGATGCTTCTGGAGTTGGAATAGGCGGTGTACTGATTCAGGAAGGTCGTCCTTTGGCCTATTTCAGTGAGAAGTTATGTGATTCCAGGAGAAAGTATTCAACTTATGACAAAGAGTTTTATGCTATCAAGTAGGAATCCGCTTCTCCATGCCCTTCCATTTTCAAGGGGTAGGCCCTTCGCGGCACACTTTTTCACTGGCGCATTCGGTAGCCCCTTCTAGCGCGCGTACTAAGACTAAGGCTACAGCCTCGAACGACGAAGAAGGAGCGATAGCTTAGTGAAACGAATCTATATTCTCTATCTCTTTTTTTCTTTTTTCGCTCTTCAATCGAAGAACCGTCGGTTGTCCGAAATGAAAAAGAAGAGAGATCTTATTTTTCATTCTCAAGGGAGGAAACTTATGGTTAAGGGCATTATCCTTACCACGGATAAAGAGATGTCGAGGCGGCGTCTTCCTAGTCTCTCATTGAATCCTCCCTATCTCACGCTGCTAGTCTTAGCCTGCTTCAGTCTTTTACGGATAAGTGGGATGCTTGATCATTGGTAAGAATGAATCCAATCCTGTATTGAAGGAATTACACCTGGGGTTCAAGATTGGGTTAACCTTCCTCCCCAAATTTGTCCACGTCACTAAGCGGGATCCCTTTAGTTTGATTCCAACTCCACAAGTTCTTTTGCTTTGGCGTCTGGCCTCTCCCATTAGTACTATAAGGCGAGGAGTAAGGTGTCTATGCCAGTACCCACATTCCGGGTATCTCATACCGATTGGAGGTTTTCAAGAAGTAAAGGAAGTCAAGTAGGCTGGGTTCGGGTATGGTCGCCCTTTCTTGTATTGTAAGTTGAGCTGAGGTGTCTCCAACCAAAAGGGAAAGGCTTCTAAGAACTATGCTATATATAATATAGGCTAAAGCCTCCATTTTTGTATGTCTAAAAGGCATAATCCTACAGCCGGAGCTTCTTTGTTGAAGTTCAACGCTTAAGTGCGCTGTTAGGTTCTCTCTTGAAGTTAGTTTTACTTTCGCTAATGAGATAAGGTAGTTTACTACTTGCTGAGGTGATTTAAGGGGAATGAGTTTTTCGAAATGAGTGAAACGAAAGTATAGTCGATTCGTTTCATCATTTCAATAACCGTTATACGTAATGACTTGACTATTACGTATCGTCGTTGGAGTGAGTATTCTATATCGACTATACGTAATGATAAACGAATCAGAGCGAAAAAAGATTCGTTTCACTAAGTGAAACTCATTTCGTTTATTCCACTCGTTCCCCTGAAACTAGAAGTAAAGCAACTTAGACTCGATCTCTTACTTATTTCTTCCCGTTAGAATGCTTTCTTTCCCCAAAAAAACTGAAAGTTAGACATCCATGGCTTCCCCTTCGACTGAGACGGACTTGAGCATTTCCTTCGGAACCTGAACCTATAACAAGTTATCCAAGAAGTGGATTTGCTCACAGCTTCTCCTTCGCTGACTAGAAAGCCGGATTGAATCGAATCTTCAATCTTCTTCTGCCCGGAGGCACTTTCTCCTCCTATTCATATTTTTTATGAAAACTTGACTGGTTCGCTACCTAGAATTCTATTTATTTTCATTCCATTTTCACTTTGGTTTTCGCATTTATGAGATCCATTTTTCACGTTTCCGATAGCGATCACAACCGGTTAAAAATACACGATTGTCATACTTGCTTTGGGTGTTTTCAACGCTGGAGGAGCGGTTCCGTCACATTGAGGTATCCCATATCCTTTGCTCGGAATTGGAACTGACCAACCCTTTCTTCTTTTTTGCTTTCTTTCGAAATTGAGCTTTTGCTTTGTTTGCCGCCGTTGATTAGCTTCATCTTTCCACCTCTAATTCAGCCGGTTAAACAGCATTCATTGATGGGGGTATGAATTTCCTAAGAGAGGAATGCGTCGGGCTGATAATAAACCGGGTATGCACTCAGAGGAGAGGATGAATATTCATCTGCACGTAGGAAATCCCTACTTTTTATCAAATGAGAACACTTCGGACATCAAAACAATGAAACTGACCGCGACACTGAACCGGGGCCTCTTCCTAGAACGGATTGGCGCCTTTAATAGACTCTCCGTAGCTTTCAAGGCCTGTGCCTTCGATTCAGACAAGAGATGACGACAAGGAAACATAAGTTCATCAGCCCATGCTTCAAGATTTAAGTTTTTACTTCACCATAAATCTCTTTAAAAAATAACGTTGTAACGAGATCGCCTAGGTCCAACCTCCTCACAGGCAGCCAAAGATGGATGGGCGAGGATCAACAACTTAGTTAGCTAACGAAGTTTATGTTGAAGTAGAAAAAACGCTAATAAATAGGAACGGAGTCGGGGAATTCTAACTCATAACTTGCTCTTCCTTGGTAGGGCATGCCAACGAGATCTCATGAGAGAGCTTTGAATCATAATGACGGGATCAATTAGCGCAAACTTTGAAGGGCTTTCCCAGTCTCAAGGCAAAGGCCGTAAGCAAGAAAGACGATGGGGAAGGATTAAAAACCAGTACGATAACAACTGAAAGCTCTATACGTATAGTCGATATAGAATACGAACTATCCGAACTGAACAAGCTATAGGAAAGTTTTAAACTCTTTCTTACAGTTAAGACTGAAATGATTTCGGAAGACTCGTTCGCTTTAAAGCACCAAGAGCGGATAAGAGAACTGCGACAAGAGAGCAATTATTGCCCCTTCCTTCACTTAAGAAGTAAAGAAATAAATTACCTTAGACGATTAGAATAAGTCAGTTTCTTTTCTATTATATTATTTAATTTGGACATAAGATTCTAATGAAGAGTAAGAGTAGTTTTTAGTAATTGTATGTAATGTAATAGAGAGTATAAATATGAACGATAGGCCTTAATGAATGGAGAGGCATTCGCGAAAGGAAAGAAATTATTCAACGGGATCTACAACCGCAGGTAAGGGAACTAGCTAAAAAGAGAAGGAAGGAAACTCGCTGAGTGAAGAAATCCCGCGGGTGACGAGGGACACTTAGCCGACTAAAGCATGAAGAAGGGAATTTCAAAAAGCACGACCATACCACAGCTACTCGAGGGCTAGGCGAGCAATTTGAAGAGGTTAGTTTCAATCACTTGCCTCGAGAGCAGAATCTGATATCAGATGCGCCGGCCACCTTAGCCGCGAAAGCCGTAAATGCTTTGTTCTGACGGTGTTGATGACCCTCAACAGAGTCAAGTGACGGGAGGTGGAAAGCGGAAGAGAGAGGTCGGACCTAAAAGGATAAGAAGGCTCTCCATCCACTTTATTTATTTGACAGAGGCAGACTGAATCGTGTGCGAGAATCTTTCGAAACAACAACTGAGAGTGACCGACCTGTACCCCGAAAGAAGGAGTTTTCTCTGAAGGCAGGACTTGAAAGAAAAGTAGGCTGACGCTTGAACAATGAAGTGAAAGGCTTGACTTTCATGTTAGGCGGGCTTACTTGAAAGAAAAGCTTTACTGAAAAGGCAGATGAATGCCGTCGAGCAAGTCATTCATTGCTTCGTGTAAAAGCTTGTAAAGGACATGGTGAAAACGTTCTTTCAACTTCTTAGAACAGGGATTTAGACAATGCCCATTTCCTCATGGGTGATCACTCGCTCTTTATCTAGTAATCCAATATGGTTTGAAGCGCTAGACGAATTGTCAGTCTGCATGGACTCAACACCGCCTCTCTTTTCCAAGGGTCGCTGTGACTAATCAACTCAGGTCAAGCTATCCATCCCGCCCTCCGGAACAGGCTACCAAGGAACCAAGCCACCTCTTTATTTTAGTGGTGCTGGTATTCGTAAGTCAGCCGGCTACTAGTCCTTGTCTTCGCTTTTCAGGAGATTTGCCATTCAATCGATTCCAGCTAATATCTTATTCTAAGAAAGGAAAGAGCAAAACTCATTCTGCATTTCCTCTTGGCTATTATTCCTTCCTGTCTCTCTTCGTTTGATCGTTGGAGGGATTTTTTTCATAGAGCTGGATGTAGCTACTTTAGGTTTCTATCAAGCTAGGCCAGCGTCAAATGTCTTTGATGGTAGCTTTGTTCCTACTAGTAGTTTTAGATCAAGATAGAACAACTAATAAGAAAGAAGATAACGGAATAAGGTAGTTCCTGTAAGCCAAGCAGCTATCGAAGAGCGTAGGAGAGAGATCAAAGAGTAGTCCTCTTGTGACAGACAACCTGTCAAGCAGATTCCTATCCTTCACTTAATATTAAGTAAAGAAATAAATTACCTTTTGTTGTGAGGCTGAGAAGAGAAGTTCTGCTCGTGTAGCTCTCTTTGACTCCTTATGTTTGTTGGGAGTAAGTATTTCCATACTCCTGAGGCGACAGATGCTTTCTCTCTCTGACGGCGCAGACTTATTCTTTTCGGCCCTGAGAGCTGGGAGTCTTATCTGGGAGAGCGGTTCACTCGTCAGATTGATGGAGTCGTCCGAGTGCCGATTGATCCTCCTACTCATATGACTTTACTTTTTAGGTCCATTCCTGCTATGGATGATCGACCTCTTGAGGAGAGACTTCAGGCAGCGGATATGGATTACCTCACTTTCAGGAGCATCTCCATTGGCTTCATTGTGGATGTCACCCCTGTCCTTGGTGGTATGATGGTCGGGGGCAAGGTACTTGACCACTGGCTGGTAAATCTTCTTTCCCTTTTTATATTCCTTTCAAGAATCTTGCTGAACTTGTGCTGACTTTCTACCTTTGTTTTACCTTGCAGCATCACATACGCCCCAATCAGGTTTTTTTTGATCACCAGGACAGAGCAGTCTCGGATGCAGGCACCGAAGAGAGCTGTTGGGTTGTGGAAGTGAGTTTTAAGATGTCAGAGATATCAAAAATGGGCTGAGACAAACCATTGGGAGCCAAGTTCTTAAGCTTAGGGTAAGGAAAAGTATTTTCATGAAAGCGGACATGACTACTTATATAAACACGACGGGTCAAAACAACGATAACCCTTGGTTTGAGGGGCATAGCCCAAGAAAACACACTCAACAGATCGTGGTTGTAATTTATTTGCAGAGGTAGCCACAAAGTTTGGAAAGCATGCACACCCAAAGGGTTTCAAAAAAGAATAATCAGGCAGCCTCTGAAATAAGATTTCATATGGAGATTTGTTTTCCAATAATGGTGTAGGTAGGCGATTAATTAATAGTGAAAACCGCCGCATAAGCAGCATCAAGCCAATATTGAGATGGCATAGAAGCCTCAATCAAAAAAGATCGAGTCATCTCTAAAATATGGCGATGCTTACGTTCAGCTACACCATTCTGTTGTTGAGTGTCAGGACAGGATTTTCTGAAATAAATGCCATGTTTTAGAAATAAGTCTCCCATAGGAGTATTGTCAAACTCCCGTCCACCATCACTTTGAAACATCTTAATCTTGCAATCAAAAAGATTTTCAATTAAAACCTTAAAATTGCAAAAATGAGAATAGACTTCCGATTTATGTTTCATTGGATATATCCATGTGAAGCGAGTAAAATCATCAATGAACGAAACATAATATTTAAAACCTTTATTAGTTTGCAGAGGACTCAACATACTTTTGAATGAATTAATGCAAACTCCACAGTAGTTCTGTGTTCAGCTGAATCAAAAGGAAGTCTATGTGACTTGGCTAAACGACAAGTCGTACAATCATTAGAAAACGATGAATTCAAAGTAACTGAATTGTTTTTCCTAAGCAAAAAAAGAACTTGAGCTCCACAATGACCCAGACGACGATGCCACAACTCTCCAGACTCACTCAGAGCAAGGTTGGCAGTTTGAGGCATGGACTCAAACTGAATCGGGTAGACATTGCCGACACTGGGGGCCTGCAATAGGACTTCACCCGTGGTCTTGTCCTTGACACAAAGACAAGAGGCGTTAAAAACCACACTACAGTTATTGTCACGACACAATTGTCTTACAGACAGAAGGTTATGCCGAAGTTGAGGTACATGAAAAACGTTTTTTTTAAGAGTTAAAGGCCGAGAAGAAGTAGGTAACTTTATCATGCCAACTTGTGAAATCGGTAACAGCGTACCATTACCAACTTTAACCTGGGAAGAACCGGAGTAAGGGGATTTACAAAGTAACTTACCATCCTCAGGTGTCATGTGTGAGGCAGCCGCTGAATCAGGGTACCAAACTTTTTCACTTTTTCAACAGGATTTCAAGTAGCGAATGCAGGAAGCACTGGTTGCTGACGAGGTTGATACCGTCACGGACATGCATCAGCAGAATGCCCCGGAACATGACAAATCTGACAGACAGTGTTAGGATGAGATCAACAAATCCCTTCTGAAGAGTTATTACCTGCAGATAAAGAGTGAGTAGTAGAAGTAGAGGTGCCAACAGTATTTAACAATGAAACAACAGAATCACGAAATACAGAACAATAAGGCATGCTCTTAGCTGAAGACTGATTCTGGCGGTTGTTGTTGTTCCGGTTGTTGTATCTACCTTTACCCCCTTTGTTATTCTTTCCATGGCCCCCCTTATTGTTGTGATTAGCACCCGATTGATTGGATGAATTAACGCCCCTTTGGTCAGAACCTCCGTGACGTCTAGCAACAAACGCCTGATGAACCTAAGTATCTCTCCCTCGTTGATACTTAAGGCGGTTCTCATAAAAAATCTACTTCGATCTCAAATCATCAAAAGAATACGATCCAGGCATCATTGAAAAGGTATTAACAAAAGTGTCATACTCAGGAGGTAAGCCTGCTGTGGTGAACTGAATGAGTTCAAGATCTGAGACAGGTGATTGAATAGCAGCTTCAGAGTCTGCTATTGTTTTAATGACCCTCAAATAGTCCTCAACTGATTGATGGTCTTCCTTATGTTGATTAGTAAGCATACGTTTCAAATCAAGAGCCAACGCGCTCCACACTTATGACTTCAACTGGCTAGTTTGGCTTAGCTGCTCTGCTATCCCTGCACTTGAGAACTTGTCTTTCTAACGATAGGGCTCCCACTACCATCCCAAGAAAATCAATCTATTATAGGGATTTTCTTCAATGGAGCGTAATGAGCACCGCCTCAACTGTATTCATTCGTATCGCTATAGATAAAGGATCCTAATTGTAACAATAAAGAAAAAAAGTGCGGATATACCCAGGGAGCGGAATAGGGGCTTTTTCGGGGGATCAAAAACATCCCAGGGGATGGTTCCACCTTTCCTTTCAGTATTTTTACTTTTTACTACTCGGGAATTCTATCTGGCGTCCTGCTCCTGGGGGGATGTATTAGCCCTTAGTCCTTAGTGGGGTTAAACGAAGCCTTCTTTAATAGAAATAAAAAATACGAAAAAGGATGCTACCAGATAAGAGTCGATCCTTCCTTCCGTTAGTATGGTATGTATGGTTAGAGATCCTCTTCTATTAACCTAGTCAGAATAGCTTTACGGTACAGGAAGGTTAATTAAGGAGAAATAAGAAAATCCCCCTTGTATGCTGCAGTCAGTCTAGATAGCAAGCCCGACTTTGAAGTTAGTCAATTTACTTTTTTAGTATGGTTGTAGTTAGTCTTCCTATAGATCGAATATGACTTAGCTTAGGGTTTAGGGGAAGGACCTATCTTTACTGAACCTTCCTTTTCTAAGTAACTAGCAAGGAGAAAAAAGAATGACAACCGGGCCAATCGAAGACAAGCCAGCTTGCGTTTAAATCCCTTCCTTGTACGACGGGTGGGTTAATCCCTAAGAGAAGCTTAGGATAAGAAGGCTCTTAAGTCTTTCATTCCCTCCCTGACTGATTTACTCCGAGAGTGCCTTGCCTTTACTGCCAGTAATGGTCGATTCCCACCTCTCCATCCGCCGTTGAAGAAAGAATCTGATCCAACTACTCTCTCTCCTACCTACCACGAAAAAAGAGGTTGAAGGCTTTTTACTTTACGTACACGATACCTATCCAAATCAAATACGGAAGGGAAGGTTACTTCAGCTATTTAATGCGTCGTTATACTCCGTGAATCTAAGAGTTCATATAGACTTCGTAAGACTTTTAACCTGACAATGAAAATTCGGGTAATCCTATTTCATTCATCCCCAGTCCTAGGCTGTGCTCTTATTAACAAAACAAGATTTAACGAGTGAGAAAGCATTGCACGACGCGGTACACTCGAAATGTGATAGACTGACGGAAGAATTTTACGAGTTGCGAGAACTTGTTGCAATCGGTCCCTATGGGAATAAGGAAGAGTGTGTAAAGTATGATGTGAAGGAAGGAAGATTCCTTTCGACTATTAGAGCAGAGGACAGCAAAGCAAGATAAATTCCGTTATGATGAATAGATGTCGGCCTTACGACTGCTAATTGAGGCCTAAGGTATAGCATGCATTCAACGTAAACGCAATGACGAGGGATTATTGATTCAATACTTTCTATCGATACACCCCTTTGAAACTATCTCAAATAGCGCACTAGCCGTAAGAGGAAAAAGTCGAATACGGCCACTCATCCGCTGAGGAAAGAGTCAATCAATGGACCTATAAATAGAAATTTAGATGTAAAGTCAAAGGCTTTCTCACTGGAACATAGAAGGACTGATAGAGCGATTTACTCTCTTAGAGCAGCTGGAAGGGCTTACCTTTTCACTGCAATTGTAGATGCTGGCTCGATATCAAAGCACTCAGCACTTAATACTATAAGGTAGACTCTTTAGACAAGGATAGATAGACTGGCGTGGAAGAATACCGGAAAGAGTCCACATGAAACATGATGTTAGGTCAGGGAAGAAAGAACAGAAAAACTTTGAAAACTCACTTGTTGGCACGGCTTCGCCTTATTACCAACTGTGCTCTATCAGGCTTACCAGAAACTATTGTAATAGATCCACACTTAATCTTATATATATAGCATCTTCGAGGTCAGACTTGTTTTGATCGGGATTAGCACTCTGCTTTGTCGGTGAGGAGAAAGACTTTGTTTAGGACTTTGTTCTTGATCTGGGATCGGGGAAAACGTTTACCTTTTAGTAGCTCTTTTTCTGAACCAATAGATCTCGTACAAAAAGCATCTCCGTCCGAAGTGTGTCTGTCATCCCGAGCGTTGTTTGGGCAGTTTATACGAGAAGGATGGAGTCCAGAACCAGGCATTTGAGGACCAAGTTGGAGTACAGGCGCGAAGGAAGGGATTTCTCAGTTAGGCGGGAAAGAAAAGAGTAAAGAGTGGTGAGGAGCGAAAGCCACTCTTCTGAGTTGGAGAGGAGCGAAGGCCACAAGACCGCAGGGAGAGGCTGCGAAGCTTAACACCTATTGAGGTACGGAGTTCTCGACTTCAAGGAGAGGCTGCGAAGCAGCTCGACCACCTATTGAGGTATGAAATCACTCGACTGACCCTTGAACCTAACCCTCGGAATGGGGATTGATTTCAGACTGTAATTGCCTACCAGGAGTTTGACACTGACTACTAAGGCTCCGAGCTTACTTTACTAACCACCTTTCGAGAATAGGTCGGCCCTTACTTAATTCGACATTCGACTAAATTCGGAAGTATAGCGAATACTATAAAATAAGAAATTATTATATGTCTTTATTATTTTTTTATTTTTAATTTATAAATGGAGTCTTTTCTAAGATCTAAGAAAAGAAAGAATGTCGCAAGTTATATCTATCCAGCGCCGAGGACAGACCTCTTAGATTTAGTCCCATTCGGCCCTAACTTGGAACAGCCGCATTTTACCTTGGCTAGTGCCCATGCTCTTTCTCAATCTTACCTCCAGAAGGAGCGAGATTGATAGATACAAAAGAGGCAGGATGATTCCATAACGATTTTGATGCTTATCTTTTTTTATCTTCAATGCAAGAGAGAGTATGGTGATTTATAAGAGTCTATGTCTCTTATAATTTAATCTGATTAAGATCTCTGTCACTCCTCATCTTATACAAATGTAAAAAAATGTACAAAAAGCACTGGTGAAGTCTTGATGAACGCACGACTACATACTTACATAGTCGATAAGTCCTTCCTAGATTGTCGGCATTGATCACCACATGGAAGTTGGCTTCATATTCCAAGGTTACAACTTTGATCGAAAATATGATTTATCAAAGGGCCTAGCCTTCAATCTTCTTCTAGCTTGGGGTTGCATACGTATGACCGCATATTGGTTTCAGTCTCAAGCGCCTTCGCCGAGTTTGCATCAAAGCAGAAAGTCCTTAGGCGATCGATCAGTAATTATAGAGGTTATACCTAAGAAGAATACACGAATCAAGAATCGTCCTCATACACAGATTTCCTCTTTAGTAAGCATACTCTGCGATCTCGACCTCTGCAAAGCAGAAAAAAAAGAAATACTGATCGAGAACCCTATTAGAAATCAAATAGGTAGTCACCTGCTTGAGAGACTTCTCATTCTCGTTTTCCAACATCCAGCGTCAACGAAAGACAGCATTGCAGAGTATAATATAAAGTGGTGATCCGAAAGAAGGTAATAATCATTGGGAAAATCCTTATTCCGGTTTCGGTAATAAAGACACTTCCCATTGAATTTGTCTTCGGCAAATGAACTATGTTGGACATCCACTCGGGATATTTTAATACGAAGCATTCAACTCCTTCATGATCTCTTCCTTAATCTTAAAGGCCTACTCTGGTTTCATCTTCCTTACTTTCTGCTAAATAGAAATAGGCATCAGCATCAGGAAATGTCTGTCCTATTTATGGGTCGTTTACCAGGCATATAACTGTAGGACCAAGCGAAAACATCAATATGGGAATATCAATATATAATATATATGTGAGGGGAAGCCTTTCTTTTATACATATACAAGTACAAGCGGTCCACTTTTGGAGAAAGGGATTCGACCTCATTCTTTCTGGCTCAAGTCAACCGCTATCTTGCTTTCACTCTGGGAATAAGAGAAAGAAAGCGGGCTCTTTAATAAAGGCCTTTTCAGTAGAGCAGTTTTGATTGGTAGACAGCGAGCGAGCTTACGAACGAATGAATGAGCGAGCCTGCCTGTGAGTGAATATATGAACGAGACGAGTGAGTGAGTCTATTTTACTAAACCATTCTTACTTGAACAAACCTTTATCTTTTTCAGTTTGATCTTTTTACTTTTTGAAAAAAAAAACCGAGCTCACTGTTTAAGCATTTTATTTTCATCGAAAAAAGATGTTATTAGCGTTGACTTCTTGACTATTATGAATATGAATCGCATCGAAAAATTCAAATCTCCTGTTAAAAGATAAAGATCTTTCTTAGTTAGATTCTTCCATTTTTTGGAGAAAATAAATTATTCTCTTGTCCATTACCTAGTGGTAATGCTAATTAATCTTTCTTTCTTGGCTTGGTCTTCAATTGTCACACTATCTTTGCTTTCGGACGATTTAGTGTACATCTCACCTATAAATAGAAAGAATGCAAGAGGTAAGCCTTGCAAAGTATGAAAGGTCTAAGTCTCACCCTTACCAGACGCTTCGTAGGTAAGAGGGAAACTCTCACGTCAACAGATCTTGCCAATTATCTAATCTAAGCTTAGTAATCCACTTAATTAAGGGCCTCTGAAAGGGCTTTTTCGTTGATCACTAACCTTGGCATTCCCCTTTCTCTTTGATTTGTTGACCATGGACTCTAACTTGATCTTCAAGAAATCACCCACTTCTTCTTAGATCTTCTGGCTCTTGATTTAGTTGGGATGTTTTCGTCGAAATAGCCCACGTGTGACGTTCCCAAAAAGCCAAAGGCACTCTCGCGGACTGATTTCGCTTTCCGACGAGGAACCTTAGTCTTAGTGGGCAGCTGCTCGGTCATTCTCAGCCTTGGTATTGTATTTCGGCCTGGATATCATAGCATGCTTTTTTGTCTTATTGGAGGGGTGCGTGTTAAAGTAAAGAATTCGAAGAAGACTCTCTGACCTTCACTTCGTCCCTCCCTTTATTCCGACTTCAAAAGGCCTGATGGTGGAAAGGCAAAGTATGTATACTCCAGATCCCCATAAGGAAAAAAAGTCTCACAAGATCTGGCTGTTCAAACATTCAAGGATGCGGCCTGGCTCCATTTCTATGGTTGATCAACCAAACCATCTATACTAATCGGTGAATCATGAATGCTAAATCACACAATTGAAGGAAAAAACTCCAATACATTGGCAGATGGAAGTACCAAGGTGCGTCTGGTGCTTATAAGATAAGAGAATGGATGCATTTATGATTTTCCTCTGACTATCCATTTCATACATAATCTAGATGGTATCCTAGCATAGAAAAGAGATAAAAGGAAGAGAGCAAGAGCAGATACAATAAGTATACAGGAAAGAGAGTAAGGAGGTTATTTAAATTATGTAAATCTTATAATAAGAAAGAACGTTCTTCCTTTTCGTTTAACGTTTAAAGGGAAAGCAAGCCAGTCTTTTAGTTGAAGGTTAAAGCCTTGAAAGAGTAAGTTGGAAGTATTATACTGCCCGCCCTAGCTATTGCTATTGGACTGCCTAAGCATCGAGTGAAAATCCTTATCCTCTTAAGAATAACCCCTACATTCCAAGATCAGAGAATGATAAAGACTTAGCTGCCTTAGCAGAAGCATCGGATTCGGATGGTTCAGCCAAAGTTAGTTTCCCCGATCCCGCACCCACGTGAGATTTCCTTCGGAGGGCATCCTAGAGGGAGTGAGACTGATAACTTCATGCTGGCCGTCTTACCTGCCAGATGGTAAATGACAAAGAAGAACTTGGTTACACGGATTTGTATGCGTAGGAAAAGTGTTCACTCCGCCTTCCTTTTAGAGTAAGGAAGTCAATTCCTAGAGCTCTTTCTTTATGCTAATGGAGTCTTTCACTTGCTGCTTCTGCCCATTCTTCCTTTTTAATTAAGCAGGATGTATAGCGGTACGCATACCTTCGCTCACGTCTTCATCTGGTCAGAGGGAGATTTGTCCTCTTTCCCGGAGCGTCAATCAGTCGGTTCTGCATTTTGAGCAGAGAGATGGGGTCAAGGTTTTCCCTTAAGAAACAGAGTACCTGAACAGCTTACTAGTCTGACGGATGAGGTTTTAGTTAGGAAGAAGAAGGAAATAGTCTGATCTTTGTTAATATCTTTGATCAGTCTCAGGGAGTAATCTTTTTATAAAGGATCTTTCATAATTCAGAAAATGAGAATTTCATCATTAGCTTTTGGGGAGAATGAGTAATCTTATGAAATCAGACTATTGCTCTTAGCTCTGGAAAATTTTTCTTACTTAATTTTTATTATTGGAATCTCACTCTTCCACCGTCGTCTCCTCTCTATGCTATGTCGACTCTTAAGCCGGCGTAAGGAACTTCCAAAAAAAATAGAAAATGGAAAGGCCTTTCAACATCTTATAGATCTTTAAACTTTCTTAAAAGAAAAGTTTAAAGTAAACAACCAATGGATTTCAGGTCGCCTTCTCTTACTTGATTCTCTAACTTGAATAGAAGTAAGCAAATCCGTTTTAGGAGAGAACAAGTGTTTTTCAGCCAATAGAATTTCATGGATTCTACTAGTCCTGTCCTGATGGACCAGCCCATGTTCTTCAATGCAAGCTAGCTCCTTCTCCTACAAGATCTTCGTTGGTCCTTGTGATTTGATCTAAATCGGAACTCGAAAACACATCTCTTTCGCAAATTAGCTTTATCGACGAAGCTGGTGCTGGGCGTAGTTAGAAAGAGTCTTTTAATTTTATTATTATTTTATTAGCAGCAACTATTAGCTATTTTCTTTTTTTTAAGCATCACTTTGTCTATGGTAACCTTCCCCGGTCTTCTCCTTACGATATGGGTGAAAGAAAGCATTTTGCAAGGCAATATATCGTATTGTCAAAATTTCCAGACTAGATATCTTTTGACCTGTCACGGTATCTAATTTGACTTATGTAGTCTATATAATTTAATCTAATTAATAATTAATGAGTAGGGTAAAAATTGGAATAAAGCTTTCCACATATCAGGCCAACATAAAGTGTCGCTCATGATTAAGTACCGAGAGCTTCTTATCAACTCAGGCTAGTTCCCTTTGGAAGATAGAGGTCAAAGGCTCCCCCTATCCTAAGCTATTTGACTATATAAAAACGAAAGTCCTATCCTAAGAAGCTCTTTTACCAATAATGCTCCAGGGGCTGCAGTTTTTATTATCCATTAATTAAAGCGAGCCACCCACTCTAAAATCTAAAATAAAGCGCCTTCTATCTTATTTCTTTACGGGTTTCAAAGATAACACAGATTTATAAGGAATAAGAAATTATTTCACTTGGACTTGGCACAGCAGCTAACTCAAGAACTCAAGCCCCTAAAACGAAGCACTATTACTGCAGCTTTAAAGTCGGACTGAGACTATAGAATAGTTAGGAGTTCCAACTACTCTTTCTGACTGATATGAAAACCTAAAGCTTTTCCCGAGGAGAAAAGATTGGATATAGAGTGGAAGACAGAACGAAGCCAAAGGCTAATCTCACACTCTGATAATCCTAATCCCAGGAGAAAGAATGTTAAGATAAATCAAGTTATCTAATTCATAATAAAATCAAGCAAGTTTCTCTATTTATTAGCTAGCAGTGATGTATACAGTACGCCCTAAAAAAGTTGCTTGGGTCCCTAAAATACTAAGCAAGAGGGTGGAAGATGCCAACGATAGGAGCTAGGGTAAGAGCTACATCTACGAAGCTCAAAGGCACTTGCCTGGTGAAATCATACCACTACCCTTTTCCTATTCTGGAAAGCTTAAGTTTTACAGAAAGTTGAGTACTAGCTCACGCAAGCTATATCCTTGCCCGTGGAAAGCATTGAAAGAAGGGAGGGAGTGATCCACAAGAGCCTTTTACTTGATGAAAGACTGAGACTGCCGAGGATAAGGGAAAGAGACTGATGCTACTACCGATGGTAGGGAATGAGACTACTACTTGCGAGACCAAGCCAAGGTTGAAAGAAGAGCTCCCCGGTTCAATGAACTGGGTGACTCTAAAGAGGGGATTGTGGTGTATATAATAATAAGTACACCAAAAGGCCTAAACTCATAAAATAATGGGGTATTACCTATCTGAGCACCTTGCTGTTGATGCAGGGAAGTGACATAACTACCATTCCCGATTCCAGCAAAAAGACCTCTCCGATCGGGTGATAGTGCGAAAGCTATTCTCAATAGGGGTTTTTTCCCTATCCTATAGTGCCAGCCTGCAAGCATCCTGTGCTTACTATTAGAACACAAGCCAAGGAACTAAAAACCACAACACAAGAACCCTTTCCCTTTACTAGTTTAGGAGTTATCCCCTAAGCTTCCGGCCTTTGTTTTAAGGTAAATAGTTTTCAAGTCAAAGAACGAAAACCAGCATATAGGAATCTATGAATCCATAGAATAAGAATCATCTATCTGTGGTAGTAACAATGGAAGTCAGCTGGTCACAAGGAAATCGGAGCTGTAGCAGGAGCTTGAGTAGAAGGAGTTTTTATATCATAAACTACATATGCTCTGACAATAAGTTTTCCTTTTTATGAGAGATTCCCGTACCTCTATTTATTTTCTAGTTGAAAATACCAGTTGCCATTTCAAAAAGAAGGTTCGAAAGAATAAATCAGATTCATAGTGGGAGCTGTTTGGCTATTAGTCACTTTTATCAAGAAAGACGGCTAGAAACTTCCTATTAGGAAAGGCTTCCTTTTCTATATAAGACTTTCTCGATATCCTGTTCAGTTTGTGGACTGCTAGCTATGCCAAAATGAGGCATGAGGAAGACTTCGCGATAAAAAAAAAAAGACAGAAAATCAAGCTCCTACCCCGGGGGAGACGCACTCCTCTATCTACCCGGTTGGATCTATTGAATGAGATCCTTCCGAATTACTACCATCCTTTGCTTGGTTGTTGAATGTTGAATACATTCAAAGTCAGACAAACAGCTTTGAGAATTGAAGGGCAATGAAAGTAAAAGTAGATTGATCCTCTATCCTGGACCATTCACCTAGTCTCCTTCTTCATCTCAGACAGCTAGTTACTGATCTGAGGAATCTGAGCTTAGCTTGTAGTTCTTATCGTGCTATCCCCTGTGATGAAGCCCAAGTCCGTCCAGCAGACTCCTCTTTTCCGCTCTTTTGACGTCTGACTTAGATCTAATTTCGCTTTGTGAGAGAGGTTTGATGCTCAGCCTACTATGAGGACATCTTCTGGCCACTCAATAAAATCAATTGGGTAGATAAGCCTACGGAGCGGTGGACAAATTCATAGCTGCCGGTTTCATAAGGAAAGTCAAATATACCAAGTGGATTTCCAACATTGTGGCAGTACGCAAGAAGAACAGACAAGACAAGTACGGGTGTGTGTCGACTTCAGAGACCTGAATGCAGCTTGCCCTAAAGATGACTTCCCCTTACCAATAACCGAACTCATGATTGACGCAATAGTGAGCTTTGAAGCCATGAAGCCATATCATTCATGGACGGAAGATTCACTAGCAATAAACTCTCACTTTATGAAAATATCTTGACTTGGGGTAAGAAGCTCACTATTTTAACAAATATTGTGTAACAGCTCTTTCAGGGGAGGAATGCTATGCTCGTTAGACACACTAAGACTCTTAATTCTGAATGGTAGGAAGTAATGACGGTAGAGAAAAATGCTTTCTAACTATCTAGATAGTTGATTATTGCTTTGAGCCCCTTGGAATGGAGTGCGTTTAATAGTTTTAGAAAGAAGAGCAAAGGAGAATACGCTTCAACTAGCAGGAAGCTAGCACTCTACCAGAGAAGTCTAGCTAGAATACGCACCAAGAAACTGGATCCTGAGGCGGAGAAATGGTACTGGATAAATCCCTAGGCACTAGAACTCAACTGGGCCTCCCTTGAAACTCAAACCTATCAACAATTTTTCTAGTGTTAGGGTACGGCGAAACTAAAATAGAATCGATATCATTGCTATCAGAAAGTTATAAGCTAATGACACACTACCTTAGACAGTTGAAGTTTTGACTTACTTTATCATAGTGCTAGGAAGTTGCTACACTGTCACACGAGTCAAGAGCCTAGGTTTCTAGATGACTTTATTGAAATCTCTTCCTTATCCGTCACCTGGCTTATTCTTCTATACTTCCTCGTCTCCTAAATCCATACTAAGAAGCACCATGATCCAAATTCAGGCTAAGGCTTTGAGGTGAGGATGAGTTATCTAGTAGTTGTATCCCGTTCATAGATATTTCGCTTGTCTAAGGAGAACGTGACCATTCCCATCCCATGTTTATCCTAAGGAAAAGAAATACAAACTCAACTAAGAGCACTATAGCTATGTACTTTCTTCCATCTCGTATGTTTAATCTTCACTTCCGTGGACTGACCTATATCTATATAGAATATTAATAATTAATATATAGTAGTATATATTTGAAAGGCTCTAAGTTAGTGCTTTGATGATAAGAGCTGATAAGAAGCAATGGACTAACAACTTTCCACATAGGATTTTCCCACTTTGCTGGCAGGTTAGCTGAGAGTCTTGTCCATCCGGGTGTAGCTGCATCCCTACCTATGGCGTCCAGACAGTAGGTCTTGCTTTTGGAAAGTGAATTAAAAGATCATCCAGAAAGGGAATCCCCTTTTCTAGAGCTAAAGTTAGGAAGGTTTAGGAATAATTCAACTTAAGTCCCTAATTCATACTCCTCGAATCCTTGTCTTGTATTCCAGCTGACAACTTGTATGAGCCATTTTTTTAGGGATGAGGAGAGTAGTCATAGGCGGATGGTGAATCTTACACTCTTGTTACACAAAAGAATCCTGGGTGCATTCGATTTAGTAAAAGATTCGAACAAGCCGAAGCTCAAATCGTATATTCCATGGACGAGACGGAAGCCTCTTTCTTAAAGAAAAAGAGGGACAACTATCTACTTTCCTCATCCCCTGTCGACACAGGCGAATGCTGTTCGAAACCTATTCCCACCTCTATTGATATTGAAAGAGCAGGAAAGACGGACTAAGTTAGAGTCAGATGATTAGGCTCAGCAATCAACTCTCTCTTTTAATTAAGGGTCCAAAAATTCAACCTTGGCTGTCCGGGGCTTCGTCTTTAGGCAGGAGATCTCGTAGAGATAGTAAATGGCGGATCTCTATCTATTTCTAGATCTAGGTCTTCTTGAACTCTATTTTTTGTCCACAGGCATCGAATAGTTTGATTAGCTGAAAAGGTCAAATTATTAGACCGCTTTTTTGAATAGCTAAGAGAAAGATCATAGGATTCATCATGAACTGATCCAATAAATATCTTTTTCTTGAATTTAGCATTCCCAGTACCTGTATCAAGTCAAGCCAATGGATGCGGGTGGTGAGAAGACCCTCGAAGTCAGAGAAGAATATTGAAATCCGGAGCTTGAAATAACGAAAATTTATCTCTTCAATCAATACCATGAGAAGGAAAGTTGTGAATCTATCCTAATTGCTCTTCCAGGGCCTAAGTCTTAGTCCTTTATCCCTAGTCAATACCTGCTGCAATAGTAGCTAGAGTGAACTGCTACAGCTCTCAATAATACAGAACATGTTGTTGGCCGTCTCCCTTGCTTTTTTCATCATTCTATCTTGGATAGAAGCTACACAGAACCAAAAAATAACCCTGCTTATAGGATCTTTCTTTAGGGAGCTTTCTAAGACACAGAACTACGTAGCAATAAAAAATGGCTATTAGACAAGGAAAGCGGGCGAAGAGTAGCATTCCACCTTATTCGCACCTAATCACTTTAGAATGTCACCTATAAAGAAATTCTTTTCCTTGACCAAATGTGGAAAATCGGTTTCGAATGTATGTCCTATCCCTGTCCACTGCGAAAGTTGTCTTTTTTTTTATATGCTCTCCTAGCGGACATCTATGAACCTTTTTCTCCTTATATTTTCACACAAACTTTTCATCCTAATCTATGATAACTCCTTTCTGCATTTCCAAAACCTCTCTCGAGAGGTTCTCAATAATTCCTAATCCACAGAGAAGCAATTCAAGGATTCCCTATGACCTGTGGATGGGGATTTCCTATCCCGCGCATAACATAAATGCTGAATGAAGTCGGATTGGTATAATTCCTCTTTTCTACGATCAACTAAGATTGACGATTCTAGAGTTCAGGGAATCACCTAATGAATTCTTCTTTATTTAGGGAAGGAAGGAATTAGCCAAAAAAAGTCCAAGGCGCGTGCTTTTGTTTAAAAAAGGCTTTCATCCTTCGGTTTTTAACCCTTTATCATCATTTTCATAGAAAATAGCCTAATTCCTACTCTTACATTCCTTCCACTTTTCTTTTCAGGAGTGCTCAAAGGTCCTCTCTTCCTATCACAGTACTTATCACAATACTGTTGGAATATGCGAACTAAGGAATAGTAAAAAACTTGACTTAGTTTACTCTTGAGACTGACGTTTTGGGGATATATAGTTATTTTCTAATTTCTTCACTTGGAAAAAGGGTGCGAAGCCTATTCAGTCTAATCAGCGCAGATACATACCATACTCAAAAAAAAGAACGGCATCCTCACTAAACTAATTGGCTTATAAGTTTCGTCCTTCCCTTAGGTCATCTACCGGTGGTAACTTATCCTTATCAGTTGAGCTCTATTTACCGAAACTTTCACTTGGCACTCCTATACCTAGAAAGCCTTTCGGAACCGACATTTCTTTTTCAAACCTTATCACACCAATCATTTCTTACTTGTAACTTGAGACACCTAGCTATCCACTTTCCTAAGCAATTGAGCTAGTTACACTTGTAGTGTAGGGGCTATCTTTACTCTCCATGGCACAATTTAGGCTTAGCCCAGGGAAATCAAAAAGTGTGTTACAAAGACCCGGAAGTCAACAATTGACTTCCTTCGGTCCCTTCCCCTTAACGAATTAGCTCCTCTCTCCTACTTTGACTCAAAAATTCGTTCTCTTTCTCGCTTCGTAAACCTGATCGTAGACCACCTTTATCCTTTGGTTCTATTCAATCTTTTTATTTTATTATTTTAGAATTTGAACTTCGACTACGTTCTTGATCTTGAGACGATCGAGACTATACTGTTATTTGGGGGAATCGGACTATTTTCATAAAACCTATACTGATCAATTAAAGCTATTTAGAGTCTGAAGTCTCTCTCGAGCTTTCCTTTTTTCCTTTCTTCAACGTAACTTCTTTTGCTTTGCCTGAGTTCTTTTCATCTCTTCAATTCAATAGTAAAGAACTACCTAATTCTTATTCCTAGCTATAGCCTAGGATTACATTTCTCGAGCCTCTCGTCTTCTTACATTAAAGATGCCTTGGTCAATTTATTGTTATTGTCTTAAACTCTCAAGAACTATGCCTATAGTTATAGTTTCGAAACATTTCTTTCCATTCTACAAGAGGCTAGCGCTAGCAAGCGCTACAAGGCCATCTATTCGTTGGTTGAGCTAAGTGACTTTCTTTCTTAATCTTATTTGTCAAGCATTGATATTGTATTGATTTTGAACTTGAAAAAAGCTCTCTCGACAAAGAAAGATGAAACCTTGCTTCCTACCGAAAGTATAGTGGCCTAGCTCTAAGCCTTGTATTCTACCCTTCGATGTAGCAACTACATTCCGTGCTGTCTATTCTCCACTTTCCTAGGCTTGTTATGTGCCTGCATTAAAGTAAGTAATTTATTAAATAATAATTAAAGTCAAAAGTACTAGTTGGTCGTCTCCCTGCTTGAAAATTGGTCTACCAATAAGACCTAGGGATTATTATTCATCCCACCCAGTCGATAAAAAAGTGAAAAAAAAACTATCCTTATCCTATCTAAAGAACCTAAGTTACAAAAAAACCTTTTCGTTTTTATATAACATCTTTTTATTAGCTACCTAAAAGCCTATTATAGGAACTACTGTTTGGTTCCCTATCCCGTTGTAACAGTGGAGTGCTTCGGACTTTCAGTATAATGAGCCTTTTACCTTTTTTCCTACGGTGGGAAAAGCAGGAGTTGAGTTGTCGTAGTAAGAATGATTTTCATTCATAAACTTTGACTCGTGACGCACATAAGATCGTTGTCTCCGGTAATGATGCTCCTTTCCAAGCAAGGAAGGCCTTATTTAACTTAACTTATATTTAATATTAAAGTATTAAATATTAAAGATATGATCGTTTTTCGATAACAGAGTTTATATCTATTCTTTATTATTATTAGTGACTCTGTCGTGATATTCGGAGGATTATCGAAAGAACCATCTAGAATACTAGAATAGGATGATGAATAGCTTCTGCTAGTTATTGGCTGAACATGATTCATTTTAAAAAATTCTGTACTGTAGGCTATAAAAGGTGAGGGGAAAAAAGTAAAGAAGATTGGACTGATCCCAGTGAAATTCCTTATCAATTCGACTCAGAATGGCTGCTACTCAAATGGAAGTCGTTATGAAGTGAGGGGAAAATCACGGTCATGCTTATTTCTTGGTAAGAAATAAAGGCAATTGGTGATACTTTATTTTTTGTCAGGAGATCGAGAAAATAGAAATATCAAAGCCTACTGCCCGACATCGGACTGGATTATCATCCATCATATGATATCTGTTCAAAAGTCTCGTTTGTATTTAATACAACACATTCTTTATTTTTTTTACTTATTAAAAATCCCTTTCTATTTCATATTTTTTCGAAGCAAGCCCCGGTCCAAAAGTATAAAGAAGTATAAAGAAACCTATCTTCTAGGAAAAATCTTAGCGGTAAGGAAATAACATAAAATAGAGAGAGAATGCGATACTGAATATAGAATCTATTTAATAAATATAAATAAAAAACGAAACGAAAACAGAATCAGAGAATATATGTGAATTCAATTTCTCTTTGTCTTCAGTATCGGTTCTTCTCCTTAAACAGCAACTTTCATTTTAAAAACGATTTCCCAATATATGGAAATTGCTTCGATTTAAAGCTTTTTTTGTTTTCAACCGGAAAGATTGGCTTAATTCCCCTTCTCGAACCGGGAATTAACCCCATAGTGCCTAGCCTTCTAGCTCGTACTCTCACATCGGATACGAAAGCACCGGACTGCGCTTATTCCTTCAACAGCGGAGAGTTTCACACGAACTGAAAGACATTCTACAATCACTTGCATTCAAACTGATCAATGACCTTTAAGCTGTGAGACAAGAGATGCGAAACCTGAATCATCACTCCCTTCGTTCTGCATAAACGCATCTTTTTGAGAGCAAGAGACAGAAATGAATCAGAGGTAGAGTCTCTTACTTTATATGAAAGTTCAACCCTAGTCCTCACTACCAGGCACTGGCATGACTACAGAAGAAATTCCTACCAAGCGGAATGACTATCTATAAAGATAAAGGCATGCAACTCGATAGCTTAGGGTAAATCATCTTTGTAACTGGAAACCTATTAATGATACAGACTTCAAACTCGCTACTGATTGGAGGACTACGTTAACTGTCACTGGGATTAGAAGATTTACTCACTTTTTCGGGCTGGCTGACGACTGGATGGCTTTCCACTTCCTTTCTTTTCCTACATAGTGGATTCTGGTGCTGAGACTGCACCAGTTAAATCATCGGAAGAAGAAAGGCCGATACACGGAAAGATAAAATCTTTATGCTTTCAGGGGTTGACGTCCTACTTCCAGGGAGAAATAGTTTTTTCATTTGCTAACTTAGAAAGCCTACTTCGGAGCCAGATTGAGCAATGGCTAGAAGTAAGCGTCCCTACGTAGGCCCAGCCTAGAGCTCGTCGAAATCGCCTTTCTTCAAGAAGGACTTGACGACTGGGAAGCTCAATCTAAAAGAACCTAACTTACGCTAATGCTATAATAGACTGGAATCGTTCCCCAAGGATATGATCTACTATCTTCGATTATTGATCCCCTTCCATAGGGACATGACACCAGAGCCGGAGACGGTTGACCGAGCGTAGGCTGTATAAATAAGCATCGAATTTCTGGGCATCTTCCTGCTACTATTTTCTCCCTTATTCGTACAAAAACTATGGCAGTTTCGGGAATATCGAACTATTGGGATTGGATTGACTGTCCATTTGCCCTTCAAATAGCCTCTTCGTCCAAGAGAAGATGGCTCCTAGTCTTTAACCTTCTGGTAAGAAAGGGATAGATTCGAGAGCATCGGATTGCACACTAGCAGGTCCGTGGGCTTGAAAGCTTACCCTTAGTGTGTGCTAATCTTTCGGCTAAGAGCCGACAAAGGGAGCTTCCATGCTTGGCTAGCCATTTCGACCTTGAATTGAAAATGGGGAAAGACTTCGTACATTAACTGTGCATTTGTCCATCAATCCCATTCGTGGCTATCTGACCCCTTGCTATTGATTCAATTCCTTCGCCCGAAGGCTAAAAGGTCTATAACAGCTCTTATTCCGTCAACAGGGGATTTCTTTGTCCTAACAGCGGATTCTATGGCATCTTCACTAGTTGCTCTTAAAAGGTTATAGCATCCAACTCCCCTCCCTTCTAAACTTGCAGTCTATATGGCATCAATTCATTGCCTTAGTTGACTCCCGCTTCTGTCCATCCCTTAAAGTGAAAGTAAAGGGCAATGTCGGGCTAAGGCTGACTTTGAATGTGAAGGTGTCGGCATTGCGCAGCAGGTTTTGACTTGGATCTTCGAGCGCTATGCATGCCTTTTGCTTTTAGCTGTATTAATATGGTCTGTCGCTTTCTTAATCGACTTTCTGCCTTGAAGAGGCTCTGCTTTATGATAGAATTGCTTTCACCCCAGTAGCTCTACAGAAAGAGGTTCTTGCCGTACTTCCTCCTCCTTACCTTAAGAAGGCGAGCTATCATATTAGGGCATAGATGGATTGAATAGGGATCTTTCTAAAGATTCTTTCTATCTCGGATTTGAACCAACTACCAGTTGGTAGATCGTGAGTCCTGATTCTTAAGGACTTCCAGTATAAGATTCTTTCTTCTTTCTTGATGGGTGGGACTGTTTGAATGCAGTGATAGCTTAGAGCTTTTTTTTTCCATGGATCCAGGTTTCCTCACTTCCTTCTTTTCTTTGACTTTTAAAAGAGTCGACTTCCCCCTATACCAGATGATTCTACAAGCAGGAAGAAGAAAGACTTAGGTGACTAATGAAGCCCATAACTTATCTGAGTTCTTATCTATGCCCGCCCCTTCCATCCTATATCAGACATAAATCCAAGCTTTCCCCTCACTCTATTTAGAAGATCAGGAACTAATGACATAAGCCCTTGAATTATAGAAAGAGAGAATAAGCATCTACTACGAACTGGGTTAGGAGCCTGTGCTAGTTGGATTGGAAAAGAAAAGGGTAGATAGCATAGCCCTCGTCTATGCTGAACGATTGGATCGATAAAGATAAGGGAAAAGAAACCTTCTGTCTAAATAGCATCCTTCAATCCTAGCTTCTTGAGGGCAGCCTCACTTTTTCCTTTTTCTGCTTAGAATAGAACCTTATCGAATGGGAGAGGAACGTAGTAGCGCAAAAGACTTCAAGGAGAGGCTGCGAAGCTTAACACCGTACGAGGTACGAAGTTCGCTGTTGACTTCAAGGAGAGGCTGCGAAGCAGCTCGACCACCGGGAGAGGAACGAACTTCGCCCCTACTTCTTTCCACGAGAAAAGGAGCGGGTTCTTTCTGAAAAGCATTAGCACCGGGTCTGTGTCTGGACTTCATGTGTGGGGTACGGAAATGGAATAACAGGGGGATTCGATGGCCCTGCTTCCTCCAACAAATATCATAGTTAAGGCATCGCTTGCTATTCAAAGAGAAGGGTATTTTTGGTTATACCACATGAAACTCCTAAGCATCGGATGCTGGCTTTCTCACTCTAACAATTTGGAAGGCGTTCTTGCTCTCTGAAAGACCTATTAAGTAAGAAGGGAGATGCTTTAGAGAAGTCGTTTCGTTTCCAATAAAAGGTTTACTTAGAAAGGGAAGTTTAAATAGGGACTTTTGCCCTAACTTCTATTCCGGGCGAACTGAAAACTGCTGACGCAACATCGTCAATAGCTCTACATCGGCCTTTTCTTTACCAGCCTTATCGACGCTACGGGGCCTTGCTACGAAGGCTTCTTATCTTCTTACTTAATAGGTCGGATGAGGAAACTTTCTTATCACTTCCGACTTGTACTCTAAAAGGCGAAACTTAGTTCCGAAACTCTGAAACGTTCTTATCATTCTTTCGCGTTATTAAGATCATATCAGAAGACCCGGATGGGGAAACCTATCCATCAACCGCTTCCACATCATATCTTCTAAATTAAATGGCGAATCTTATCTTAGTTCCGACTTGGACTTGGACGAGGATTCCTTCTTCTATGGAGGAGATGTATTACTCCGACTAAAACGAATGCATTACTTTCTTGACTAAGACATGACACTTGTATCATGGAAACTGCCTTAGATGCAGGGACGAATGGTCCAATTACTCCTTAACACGGATATGACAAGAAATTAATTCCCTTAACTCAAATCAAAGTAGGAGTGAAATGAAATGGAAAATGGTTTCAAGTAAAAAAGAAAAGTAAAGCAGGAAAGTCATCAGTCCCCCCGCTCATCTTCTATGCCTATTAATAAGGTAATAAGTTTAGCCTGTCTGGGCTAAGTCCCAATAGCAAGGTCAACCAAACCAAGTTACCCCAGCCACCCAAGCCAATAGCGCCGACAAGAAAGTAAAGTAAGCCTTTCCTTCTCCGGATTGAACCAGCAACATCAATCAAACCTTCAATAAGGAAAGGGGGAAGCTATAGTACTTTCGTCTTTCTTCTTCTTTGGCAAATTAGTGTTTTCTTTCGTACGAGAGTCTTCTTCTTGGAACTGCTGTGGAGGGTTATCTTCCCTACTAACAAGGATCCCCGCTTACTGTGGAAAGTCTGTCTTTGCTCCTTCTTTCTCTCCCGCACTGCTTTCTGTTATTGGTAAATAGTCTTCCCCACTGTCTATAATTTCTTTATAGGATATCCGTCAGTCGTCTATCTCTGCCTTTCTCGTAAAGAAAGAGATTAAGCGCACTAACATGAAAGTTTATGGTTGGAAGGGCCATAGTCTACTTCAGTCTGTGTTACCGTTGTCTTCTGCTTTCCAGCTCTGAAAGCAAGGAGTATAGTATCGAACCGGCCAGCACGCACTATCGGATCAGCCCCTTCCTTTCTCTTGGAACCGAGAAACTTTCACTTGAGCGGGAACTGGGAAGGTTGTCAGACAACTCTCCGAACTCTTACTTTTCTATCTCGTGTGCAAGATATAGTGTATGACCTGCAACTGGGTACACTAGAAGTTTTCTTTCATCCTTTGGGAATCAAGTCATTCAATGAATTCAAAGTGAAAAACCTGTAGAAAAATGCTTTATACAGATGACGATAAGACTTTCCAATCAGTAGCAGGGCTAGGGCTTATTCTGATTCACTTGCTATGGCATTCGTAGCATCAATTCCTTGCATCCCTCCTATTAATAAGGTAATAAGGCTCTGCCTTTCGAGTTTTCAGCGGTTTATGCCTTGAAGTACGAGGGCTGCCCGTCGATTATTGTGGGATGCAGAGGACTGTCCTCGCACGTGTAAGATTAGATCGGGGTTCACTCCCTCAAATAGGGAGTACTACTCCTTTACAATAATTCTCCTAATATATAGTTGAAGTATCTAACCTATCTAAACGCAAGCATGCACGAGTCAAAGGAGGCAATTCAGAATGAAAGACATGCAAACCAGAAAGGGAGGAGCCGGCTATAGAATCTGTAAATATGGTTCACGCCTATACCAGAGTAAACCCCACTCAGGAAAAGGCTGCGTGGAAGAGAATACCACATTGTCGCTGCAAGTGCTTGAGAATGAGTTCACGTTGTTCTTGTTACAGTAAGTACTGCAGCTCTTTTAGCATTGGTGGAATCTCCTTTGCTATTCTTGGTAAACTATCTGTAGAAGATGTTGATGCAATATTAAGTGCATGTGTTCTCGAAAGCACTCCCGGGAGAGAGTGGGTTTTTTAGGTCATCTTGTGACCTCTACTTTGATTTATGCCGCATGTAAGGCGTAAAGATGGCAAGGAGTTCTTTCCTAAAGGAGTATTTAACGCTTCTCCAACCCTCCATCAATAGGGCGCTAATCTAATGCAGTGAAGGAGGCTTACTTAAATGATATCCTGAAGATACGTATAGTCGATATTCAGTTCGTTTCCCTCCTTTCCTCGAACTTAGCTGCTTTATCCTTCCTTCAACCTCCCCAGAAAGAGTCCATTCATTGTTGTCTTGGGGAGAATCGGTTCAAGAACCAACCACAGAAAGTATTTTCCACCGATTGAGATTTCTCGTATTTTGAAGAGAAAGTGACTCTACTCCAAAGTTGTCTGGGCTGGGTCCCTTGACGCGTTCGTTTCACTCCTACAACCCAATAGTTCGCTAGGGCGGTGCTCAGATCAACACAAATAAAAGAAGAAAAAACCCGTATGCCGTGTAACTGGCTCGCTGACTAGCAGAATTGACAACATGTCATGACAGCTAGGGAAGGCCTCTTCTCAAGAGAGTATGAGCCACCAACAGTTCGCTTGGCTGCCTACCAATGATGCCTTTTACTTTACTATTTAGGTTAGTAAGGAGGGATCCTTTCTTTCTATCTTGACGAAGGCTGGAAATGACAAGGAATTGATAAATGCCACTAATCATCCAATAACAACAAAGGCAAGAACGAGTACAAAGACGTATCTTTTCCCGAAAAAAAAATTGAGTCACTACTTTTTTTTTGGCTTCGTTTTTTTGCTTCGTTCCACTAACTAACCACTCGAGCAAGAAAACGGATGCGCGTCTAACGCTCAACGGCTTTCGCGCTAGCTCAGGGAGTTGCTTGTTCAGTCATTAACGCCCGCTCGAGGTGAGAAGAAAGTGCCTGAAGGCCTTCCCCCTGGTGCGGTGCCTTCTCTTTCTATATAGAATACGTCCAACCAGTCCCCACACGCCCGATCACGAACACAGGTCCCGAAAACCGGGCACAAGTGACGGACCAAACCAGGCTCCATAGCCCGAGGTCCTGACTCAAGGAAAAAGACCATATAAAGTCCGCCCCGGTCTATGCCAAAAAAGAAGGTAAAGCGCCCTCCCCCCACATTCAAAAGACGAAAAGCGAAACCAAAAGTCAAAAAAAGACCAAAGCTCGAAAAAAATGGGATTCTTACATAAAAGCAAAATAAAGCCTAAAATATTACGTGCAGAAAGCATGAGATCTAGACGAGTGATCATGAGAGCTTAGTTTTTTAGGATCGCTAATTTCCTGCGCTCTAGTTGCCCGTAGTGATATCCGTCTTTGGCTACTTCCCCCACTCATCAAGGCAGAACATAAGAAACGACACTATTGCCTTCAGGGCCAATCGAAGCGCAGCAATCCGGTAGCAGATCCTTTAGTAGGTGAAGGGGCATAGCGTTTACATACAAACCTAACTCAGTAAGGCCAGTCAGTCAGTTTAGTGAGCGTGCCTGTGTTAGAATTCCAGTTCTTTTTGGCTTTCATCCTGCTAACAGATAAGAAAGATCGTCTCAACCAACGGTTTCAGGGCATGACGCTTTCGTTTTCCTCTTTCTTGGCAGCGGTAAACACTCCAACGCTATTTAGATTTAGTTACAACGCCTGCTAATCTATTATCATAGTAAAGGATTGTTTGTTGGACTGGCCAGTGATTCATGCCCGACTTGAGAGCCTCGACGCGTTAAGAGAAGTAGAATGATGCGAGTTAATGCTAGTTTCCTAGCAGCTCATTGACTTATCCAGCAAGCCTATTAGCAAGATCGACTTCATGAACACTATGCCAATCCAGCTAGTTCCTCAGCTAGGTGAGTTCAGCGAGTCTCTGATTCTGGCTACTCGTTTAGCGATTAGCAGTTAGCGAGTCTTTCTCTATGTCACACTTTGATCTCAGACACTCCTTGCATTGAATTCCGGAAGTTCTCGCTGACCGAGCCACGCGAAGAGTACCAGACTGGTGCTTGTACGTCTTCCCATTCCAGGGTCAATCGAGTCTACGAACGGAGTGCACCAAATTCATTCTTTTTCGAGACCAAGAGTGAGTCCTTTTGTTGTCGTTCAAAGAGTAATTGATTTAGAAGTAGGCATTGTAGCAGTTGAATGTGCTTTCATGCATTAGGCATAGGGTCTGGGTATTCCTAACATTTCCTTTTTACTAAGTTTCTATATCTCAAAGGCCATTGAAAGAGCCTCCAATAAGGTTTAATTCCGGAAGTCTGGCTTGCAGAATAAGGTTGAAAGGTTCAACGCGGATCGCATCATACCAGGCAATCCTGATTGAGTACTTTCAACATCCCTTATCCGCTTTTATAAACCACAAATGAAATCCCCGTTCACTCTTGCTCTTAGAGCTAGTAGTTGAATAGTACGTTCTCTTGACGTTTGGGATAAGTTTCATGCTTGCTATTCCGTTTGCTCTTACTTCCCTCTCTTTGGTCTACCCGGGTGTTGGACTTATGCTTTTGGAAGTATGGATTGTTGCATTCATTAAAGCGCAGTCTTTTAATTCAAGTTACCCCTCCCTAGCTAAACGAACAATAGGAAGGACTAGCTTTATTTCAAGTAAGAAAGCAGCAAATCCTTCTCACAGTCTATAGTTCGTTGATTAGATCTAAATCCCTATTAGGTCGTAGCAGCTTCAGGATATTTAGCATGAGATCGCATTCCCCCACACCCTATAAGCCTTCGAGGTTTATCGTAACCTTGCCTAGTGACTGATACCGGCAGCCCATACGTGGGATACCCAAGACTTAATTACTTGTCCTTCTAACTTCTCATTCTTACTTTTAAAATGAAATAGCAGCATAAGTCCTAGTTTAGACTGACGCAGCAATCCTTCCCTCACAGGACCCATGATGGGAATCCTCTGGAAGCTCCGTGTGGGATATCTAATGCGTCAAGTTAGATCAGAAAGGCCCTTCTCAGAAGAATTGGCATGAAGGCTATATCTATCATATAGTTATCGATTGATAAGTGACTTCGTTTCCAAGCTTTTCCGTAATTAAATAAGTAAATCCAGCTCGTCTTTATTCTCTTATTCCATTCATGAGTTGCTAACTTACTATTTATCAATAGTGTGGTTTTTCTCAGGTGACTGATCGAGTTGAATCAGAAATTAACAGATAGGGGAATGGCCTGCTCTAGATGCTCTCGAAGCAGTCGTAAGCCTAAGGTAAGGTTTGAAATCAGCCGGTTTAGCCTAGCCCTTTATCGAAATAGAATGCGAAGAAAATGGAATAAAATCCCGCCGTGAAAGTGGCACGAACCGGGATATCCTAACGGAAAGAGAAAGGCAGACGCCAATCCCAGGAACGGAGCGTAGAAGGTATGAGTTCGACACCCGCTTAGCCTATAGCTTTATGGCTTAGAAGAGTTGCTGGCATTGGCTCTTTGCTTTAGGGACAGTCGATCAAGGGGATGACGGAAGATGGCAGAGAATGTAGAAGATAGCCACAGACAAGGGCTTTCGGCAAAGAAGGTGTAGGCGGAATAAGCTGTGATTGGATTGGACAAAGCAAATAAATGCCTTTTTGACACCATTGCATTGGTCCATGCCTCTCTCATTCTAAAAGTTGCTGTCTCCATCCCTTCTATGAGCAGGGCTTTGAACCTCGGATGCTACTAATAAACTACGGAGTTCTTCTGTAAAGGAAAGGGGCTGGGAGTTACTACTATTACTACTAAGGGACCAAAAAGCCTTTCTCGCCTGTCATGGAGAACCTTCCCGGGCTGACGCTCTACCATAGACTTAGATAGACTTAGAATAAGTGGGACTAGAGGACAAAGCATCGAGAAGAAAAGCCTTCAAAGCCAAGACCTACTCCTAAATCAGCAGAACTACGGATGAAGCAATAACTCTCATCCTCCAGATTAGACCATTGTGCCAAGAGCACCACGAATGAAATGAACAAGGACTGATTTGGAAAGAAGGTTTGAATACGAACCTGACCGCAAAGGGGCTTCAGATTTGAGGGAAATCAAACAAAGGAAGAGAAATGTGGGACCTGAAGTGAGGACCACGTGGGGCAGGATCCGACCCAGAGGTTTTGGAGTTGACAGCAGCTTTTCTTCCTCCCAGCCTCAAGGCACAAAGTTGAGGGCGAAAAGCCTTTTTGAATAAAGAAAGAGGGACTTCGACTGTCATCTAGTGATTTTTCATATACAGATTCTTGGCCTCAGGCCGAATTTCTGCAGAACGGAAGGAATGGCATATACTAAGATGCCGGCGGGCATGGATTCTGGAGCCCCTTATTTACCTGGCGCCAACCTAATAAATAAAAGATCGAAGTACCAAATGTGACGGTCACCCGAGAGAGGCCTACGGGGCATTACGAGAGAAAAAGCTCAACGGCCGTGGGTCAAGACCAGAGAGCTACAGGTACACCTGGGGCAACAGAGCACTCAGGCGGGGTCGGGGCGAGGGCAGCACGTCACGGAAGTTCTCAGCTTAATCTTACCAGCGCTATATCTTGGGTGCGCGATATGGTGGGACTGTGACGCACAGACAACCCCAAGCATCCCTGAGTTACAGCAGCTGGCGGAGGCAACGCAAATCGGGGAACCGGCAAGTTCTTCCGCAGAAGTAAGGCAGCTAGTAGACCACCTCAGTGAGCAAGCCAGGGGTTGGCCAGTGAAGCTTCAATGGAAAGAACACCCAGAGCTCTCGCAATGTGGATGGCTGGGCTAACGCCAGCATTCGCTATCTCCATAGCGCTTGCTCAAAGGGTCCGGGGTTATACTGGTTATTAATACGAGCCTGGAATTTATCGTAAAGGGTATACTACGAAAGAAGAGCTCCTCCCCCCCCTAGATCTTAGCTTAGGAAAAAAAGTCGAGTAGTCGTAATTCGAAAAAGATTAAGGTGGGGCTGGGCAGTAGCGCCGAGATCTCATAGAGGAGGCATTTTTCTCGTCCCTTTTAGATGTGGATTTTGGTAGTTTTTTCTTATGCTTCACGAGTTAAATGGGTTTCGAAAGGTGGAGGTTGACCTGCTTTGTGACAGATGTGGAATGGAGCCTGAATCTACCATTCATGTTTTAAAGGGCTGCCCCTGGGCATCTGGCATTTGGCTACTCTGCCCATTAGCCAATAAAGGAGAGCGGCTTTCCCTCTATTAGAAACCAAGAATGGAAGTCACAGTGGGAAAGGAAAAAAAAGAGATAGGCTAGCCAGAAAGACCAGATAATTCTCGGGTATGTCGCCCATTGTCTTCTGAGATCGTATCTTCCTACTTGATGTTCAGCGGGATCATGTCGCCGTTGAACATTCTCTTGCGGCGTTGTGGTGGCAGCAGGTCGTTGAGGTCCAGATGGTACCGCCACAAAACCTTGATCCCAGCTGGCCTTCAACGCGAAGGAGCCTCCAAGCCCTGAGCGAGCTAAGTGTTTTTTTACAGAGAGATGCGCAGTTCCGCAAAGCTCAACCAGTTGCCGGTACTCTTTCATCAGCTGTGGGATGCGCATAGCGAGACTGAATCATTCTGTTGAAAGCGTTCAAGTTGTTTGATATAATCGGTGGAGAACATTCACAACTCATTCTTTATATCTTTTATTCTTTAAACTGAGAGACTTCTGATAAAATCTTATATCTATCAAAAGCACGACTTTCGAGTCACGACTTGCGAGTTACAGGTTTTAGGAAAAGCGAGAATCTCCGTCGTCTGCGAATCTATTGGTTTCATCGAAATAAGGAAGGGCGTTAGTTAGGATGCGAAGTGGAACCTCTTTTCGGAGCCTTTCCATTTTTCATGATAGTTATCATGGGTTGAAAAGGGACGGGACAAGGATATACCCTCAGAAACCCTGACCCATAGACTCTTCTTGTTCTGTGTAGTTGAAGATTGAGTGACTTTGCCAAATGAACCATATCTATACGAAAATGATGATATCGATACCACCCGCTCGCCTCTTGTGATTAGCTCCTCGCGTACGCTCCCGCTATGGAAATGAGTCCTTCGTTAAGCTCTCGTCATTGGTCAGTTCCCGTCTCTCAACCTCTCTCTCGAATAGGCAGGCGGCTCGAGATCCCCTCCTAGGCGCTGACGGTAAGGCTGACGGCGTAGTCCCATCTGCCTAGTCGCGAATTTATGTGATGATCTGCAGCGCCTGCGCTGTACTGGCCGGACCATGTTGTAAAACAGCGGCCAAGGGCTTCACTTTCTTTTTTTCTTTTAAATCATGCCTTTGGAAAGACCCCATATGCATCTGGTTCATCCACCCCCCCCTATGATAAAGGAAAGATTCAAAGGGTAGGTCAAAGAGAGCTGGGGAAGGATCATCCCATAGGCTTTTTCTCTCAGGGTCAGTGGTGGGTAGAGTGCTCCGGCAATGACCTCTTTCTGATCGACATTAAGCTTTCGCAGTCAATATCTGAGATTGATGATGTAACTGACGTGGGTATCACGATGCCTTATCTATCCAAGACAGAATGCCTATGATTGGACAAGGCAGTAGGAAAACCAATCCCAAAAAGGGTAAGAATTCTGAATATCTGAATTCGTGTTTTATTTAAGTAGAAGAATAGCTTTATAGGGCTTGTCGGGATATGAATGAAATGGTGCTCCACAAGGGCATCTTCGAAGTCATTTTCAAAGCAATAAGAAAGTCTTTGAATGATTCTCAAGGGCTATAGTTTATCCATGGATTAGATTTTTACCATCTAACTAAATAAGAAAACTAAGGAAGCCCGGGCGTCATTATTAATCCTCTTAGGCCTACGGTGGGCTTATGATCCAGTGGGATACCGATGTGTAAAGGTAAGGCGATGGGGACTCACTTGAGACCATCGCTGGCAAGGGTTTGCCAAAACCGGAAAATAACAGAATACCTGCCAAAAGCTTCACCTCGGTAAACCTTTGGAATACAGATCGTCGAGCCGCCGACAACTCCCAGGGTTCACTAAAACAGGGGTACTCCGCGAAAGACTATTGAGTGACCTGTCGAGCTGGTCCGACACCAAGTGGGCCGCACCTCTTAGAACTCAATATGAAAGAGAAAGGTGTTCTTTTAACCCCGAAAGTAGTCCTGTAGATAGGTTTCTCACCGGTCGCAGAAAGTCTTTTAAGATAAAGGATTCCCGAGACGCTTAAAGTCAACTATCTGATGGTCTGAGAAGTGTCGGTTCCATAAAGAAAGTCTTTCTACTCCAGGACGCACGACACCTTTCCCAGCTCGTTGTTGTTCTAAACCACGAGCTGCTACCAAGTTTTCTGTACCAGATCCATCACCGAGGAGATAGACTTCACCTAATGGTGAAGTTTGCATTTTGATGGAAGTCACAGTGGGAAAGGAAAAAAAAGTAGATTACAGCACCTCTTTCTTTTTCAACTTCTTAGAATAGGGATTTGGTGAAGGGATCACATTTTTGATTTCTTTCCTTCTATTGATAGATGGAATACCAAAGTAAAACACATCCCAGCGTACAGAGAAGCAAGGGTCAGTCTACCAGGATCGGCAAAGAAAGGAGAAAGCTTAGTGTCCCAACCAGTATCCTCAGCCTCATTATTAGAGAATCAAGGTTCAAGTCGGTCAATCATTTGAAGGTAACATCGCCTTCTTCAACAGAGGTTCCTCCAAATCGTAATCAACAATAAATGAATCGTAGTTCAGTCAGATCCTTTCCCAGAGGCAGAGGGTTGACGTAGGAAAGGTTAGTTGGTGTTTTTGGCCAACCAACGTACCGGAGCGGAGCCGGAGTACCGCTAACGCTTTGTTTTCTTCCAATAGACGGTCTATGCTCAGACTTTGACGAACTTGTACCAACAATTGTACCAGTGTTTGGGCGTATATCGATATTGGACCTTTAGAAGAACTGTCTTATTGATTATGTCTCCTGTAAAATGTGCTAAACGGAGGTCTATTTATTGAGGAATGCTCGTTCTTTCTAACGTTTTTCCTGGTCTGAATCACTTGTAGTAAGTTTTCCTGCTTAGACATCGACCATACAGCATGTGACTTACCTCGTGGAAGTTGATTAAGAAGTTGGGATACAAATCAAAACTCTATCTGAGTGTGAGAACGTCATAAGAAGGAAGGTTTGAGTAAGAGCTCTATTCGGCAGTATCTTTGTATTAGTATGCCACACTGTCCTTCAAAATGAAGGTGGAAGCTATGAAAGCAATATGGAAAATGTCTCCTTTCGAAAAGTGGAAGCACAGACCGAATCAACTTTTAGTGAAGAAAAGAAGATCTATAATTGGCAAAAAAAAAAGGTTGCTGGATCGTATGTAGCCGGTCGGCGGAGGCTAGGAATTAATTAGGTCAGGGGGTTGTCTTGAACGTACGTCACTATAGAGATAGATGAGACCGATAAAGGAAACCCTGCATGCGTAGGATGGAATCATCCGAAATACAGATCTTGCCCCCCAAACAAAAAGTTGACTCTCATGAGTCAAATCAAAGAGTTCTCAAAAGCAAAAACCATAGAGTCGAGATTCACCGATCTTAGCTGAGGATTCTGAAGTTCGATAGAAGGCTTCATGGCTCGAAAAAAGAAAAATATTGATGTAGAAGTCAGATGATAAACTAGTATGGAACTGGTAGATAGCCTTTGAAGAGGAACTTTTAAGAACCTTATTAATTATGATGATAGGTTTTCTCCATATCTAAAGTAAAGTACGGATTCGAATTCTCCAGCAAGGGCATATGGTGGGGAGAGTTTGGATAGTGATTGTCGCTCCTCTTAACTGAAGCTTTACCTGAAATATCATCACAGTAGATATTTACTTTGGAAGAATAAATCGTAGAAAGACTTTTTGAAAAATCTTATCCAACTTTCGTTGAGCTAACTAGTAGTGACTAGGACCCGTCAAGCGAACAAGCCCAGTTGAACAAAGAAGCAGGCAGAAACTAAAACCAAGAAGCTATTATTCTCTGTTACCTGCCGTCAAGGAGAACCGCATTCAGGTATAACCAATCGGGATTGAATGTTCCAAATGCATCCAGCAGGAATGGGATTGAATGTTCCAAATGCATCCAGCAGGAATGGGATTGATGCCAAAAATCCCACTGGTTGGGAGGGTTGTTCAAGTAAATCAGAGTATGGTATCGGGGGGTTTGGATTCATAGATCCACAGATAGGACTGATCCCCAATCCCAGAAGGTAATGCAATTCTGGTCGTAGATAAGGTTTGCTTTCGAAGTTCTGAGCTATATGGACTGAAAGTGGAAGCCCTTAGGCGATTTACTAATCCGTAAAGCGTTGATAAGAGAATTCCAGGTGGGAAGATCCTATATTGCATTGCTAGTCCAATCACATTACCTCTATATAACTCGGCTCTTCTTTGTTTTCCGATAGGGCGTGTATGGCGATTAACGAGAGCATGGGATTGGGATAAGATCGGGCGCCTATCCGCTTCTATGAATGAGACAATTAGCAAATTGCATTACCATTACCTAGCCAGAAAATGCGTTAGAATAAAATAATAAACGCAAGTAGGAGAAGGGAGAGAGTCTTTCCACAACAGCCTGTGTAAGAAAGCGGGCATAAGACCCCATAGAATGTCAGTTTCCAACTGATCGTCATATTCCACCGAGTGGAATTAGTGAAAATGGCCTATTCGATTTCTGATTCATAAGCACAACATGATGATGAGTAGGTCGGCGCCAACTTGAGAGCTCTGTTCATTCTCGGATGCAACACTATGTTCTTAATGTTTGCCCCTTCTACCGGTCTGCTCAACTGAAATTTTCCGGTGCGCTGGCGGAACGATAGTGGAATGTACACGGCAGTACGAAAACTTTTGTGAGCGAGTGAGAGTTCCAGTGAAGAGAGAAGTGAAATCAAATGCAGCTACTCTTTTTCCCGGTCGAGTGGCTTGGTAGCTTCACTGAAGGATCGGAAAGGTCGACCGTTTGTTATAGTAGAGGAGCGCAGCGTTAAGGCCATAGCGAAAGGACGGACTAGCCTATACTATAGGAAAGCGGGGACAAAAGCCTGAGTTCAATCAGTACCGTCGCTGTTCAGAAAGGTCCGACGAAAGAAGCTTTTTTTGATTGTCTTAGTTAGGTTCGTGGACGAGTTTGGAATGTGGAAAGAAAGGGAATTCTTATCAATTCATTAGCGAAAACAGCCTTTCCTTAGCCTTCGATACGGTGAAGTCTGATAGGAGTGGGGAAGCACTGCTAACAAGCACGAAACCGGGGCAGGCCAACTAGCAGCCATTAGATCTCCCAGTCGATTCTTTCTTAGTCGGAACATTCGATTGAGACGAGCTGTATCTTATAAACGCCATTTCTCGTTTAGGGCTATTCCTAGGCTAGGCCAGGAGCCGACTAATCGAGGATGAGATCTAGAAGCTGGTCTTCTTTCTAACATTTTTCACCGTGACCTTTATTCCATGAAGAAAGCAATCCTGAACCTAAGGAGCTACCAACAGACGAACCTGTAATGTCAAGAACTCTGATTTGATTGAACTATGTGCTTAACACATGAAATTCTATTCAAGGTTATTGGAAGATAGGAAGTTGTCAAAGCAGCTTTCTCGGACTTTCTTCAATCAGTATCTGTTTGAGATGACAGCACTCGCAGGACAAGCAGAAGGAGTAGCTCCATTTCAAAGTGAGGAACGAAGCTGCTTTACCGAGTATGCCACTCGACTCTCGGGACAGGCTCTCAGAGCGGAGCTGCAAAGCTCAGATTTAGAATCTCAGTTCCGAGCCGTCTTAGTTATAGTCCTGTCCTAGCCTAGGAGATGAAGAGTTAGAATCGGAAAAAGAGCGTTAGAAGACTGCACATCACTGAAGATATTGTCATATCTTGGAGGTCGATTGAAGCCAAGAAATGGTATCAGGGGGCAGGGCAAGATGGAGATGAGCTAGCCCCTGAAGGGAAGATACGCATGACGCTATAGACTGGCATTCCAAACAAGCGAAAATCCTATGAACAAATTTCTTCCGCTAAGGCTGTCATTTCGAACGTCATTTGTTTGGCGTAATCATCCATTCCTGCATGGATTTAACGTGTGAATCTATTAGGTATAGGTTGAAGTAAAGGAAGTTCCAGCGGGAGGAGAGCCGAGGCGCGTGGCTCGATGGGAATTCCAGTAAAATAAGGGAGAAAGGATGGGATTGACTGCTTGCTTTGAATAGATTAGGTATAACGAGAGGAAGGTTCAATGGTAGTTCTTTTAATCATAGTAGTTGGCGAGCGGTCTTCTTTTATTTAATTGTTTGGGGGGTGCGATTTCATTGCCTGGTGTTTTTAATTAAGATTCATGGATGCTGCAAAAAAAGATCGTAAGTAAGATACGTCTCGTTCTCTTCCTTCGATTGAGAAACTGACAGGCCCAATGTGCCCTTCAGTAGTGCCTCGAATAAATGGGGTCGAAGGGCCGGTCACCTCGGATCAGCGTAAGATCCGGACAATTTTATTAACCCTGACATCTGTAAATGCCAACCGGAGTGAACCCGTAGAGAGTGGCCCAGTAATCTTCTCCATCAGGATGGCTACAGTGAGATAGAGTGGTGAAGCTGGGTTCTGAATGAAAACAGAGCAAGCAGGGGGGTACTGTGGATGTTTAAAAGTCCCTCGATAACGCACAATGCGCTTGGAGTAATGGGAAAAGAAGCAGGCTCCTAATAATGAATGAAGGGAGCTATAATAATACAGATATCGGGAGTTTTTTTCAGTGATTAAAAGACAGCGACTCCATGACTAGTTAATGGAAACTAAATTAAACTAACTAAATAGAAGTAACATGACAGAAGAGAGAGAGCACAGAAGTATTAGGTCCACCAGTGCACACAATTATTCTGTTATTATCTCCTGCCCGTTTAACTACTCCTCTCCACGCTTCCATAGATGGCCACCTTTCTATTTGAAGGCTTAAAATAGAAAAAAAGATCTGCCGCAAAAAAAAAATGGGATCTCATAGTGTATGTAAAGGTTAGACGAAACGTAGGTCTTTATGAAAGCAAAATGAGATTTCTTCGTCTTTAATCCAATGAACATTGTCACATGAAAGGTTCGTGGGTGGAGTAGAGACAAGCATTCCCGGAAATAGAATGAAGGATGATATAGTTTCAATAGAAGAAACGAAGCGTTCGCCCGAGAGAAGAGAAAGCAGAGGTAGGCTTAACAGCCTTCAGAATTAAGTCTTCCAAATCGTTGAGCTTAGATAGCCCAAAGAATCTCATTTACAGTACTGGTAGCACTTAAAAGACGGATTTGTAGCCCTTCAATTACATCTCCCCTGCCCGCAGAAGCATGCATAGGAGTAGAACTGAATGGATTGGTCCTTTAGATTGAATCCATATTGGCCTTTATCTCTTAACTAGTAGCCTCAAAAGGGCATGGATGCCCCTTCCTTCCTTCCTTTCCTCTCGAATGTATTGATTTCGCCTCTTGGGCTTTCCCGGTCTTAAGTAGTTGACTGGGGCTTTAACGTCAACAGTAATGGAACGGATCATGAAGATCTCCCATAAGCTGTTGTGGGACTTTCCATTGTTGAAAGGTTGAGAGTATCCCACCTAGGTTAGTAGGCAGCGGAAGGGTGTACTCCGATCAGTGAGTTAAGGGTCGATCTTGTAAACGATAGAATAGCCAATACGGTTGGTCCTAAACGTTTGACGTATTGTAGTTCTTGCAATAGCTTTACTTCAGCAGGAATAGGTCCAGAAACCTATCTTACAAGGGGAGGTATGATACCGTGGAAAGATGGTAAAAGAAAAAAAAGCATCAGCCTACATAAGCATATAAGGCCTATAAGCATGAGGTACCCTCGGACACGGGGGATAGCGGAAAGGCTAAATATAAGGGCAAGGATGAGACAACCAATGTTACCTTCCTGGATATTACGCCTTAACGAGAAAAGGGCCATATAAACGTATCCACTGAAGGCAGAAAGAAAGATAAAGCATAGAACGATTGGCTCAATAATGAAAATGAAAACTCTTTTACACCTTTCTAACAGAAATGAGAAGCAAAGGCTCACACAGAATTTCTTTTATAGGATAATAGAGATTCTCCCCTCTTGTCTTAAGACGAAGCTTGGGCCTGATCGGCCTACTTCCCGGGCAGTGAGAAGGAAGGACGCTTTCAGAGTCAAGTTGGTTACCCTTGCCTCGGTCTAAAGTATCTAAAGTATAGGTTCTCGTATGGATAGATGGCCTTTCGAGGTCAGCTATATCATCTCAATCAAAGACTAGCCCCGATGAGATTAGGGCCAGGCTCATAGCTGCGTCGGAATTATCTTAGATAAGATAGATTCGTTCTGCCCTTTGCTTTTCTAGTAAAGTGAGGTAAGCTTAGCCTTGTGTGACCTGAAATGGGTCGGCGACAGCCGGGATACCATAGGGCATAAATTCAAATCTGACTTCAGAAGCAAAAGTAAAAAGTCTTTCTCCAATCAAAAGGATATAGTGATCCGTTGATCAAGATATAAAAGCGGAAGCAAGAAGTGGTATCGTATATAAGAAAAGAATTAGCAAGTAAAGTAGTACGCCCGGTAGGTTCTACCAAAAGATCATTAGTGAAAGAAGGACCAAGGAGGATTCATGAGCAGAAGGAGGAGGAGTAGGAGCGTAAGCCAAAAGACAGGAGAGGAGCGAAGACAGACAGAATCGAAGCGAAAAAATTAGTTCATGCCACGACGATCTATATGGAAGGGAAGTTTTGTTGATGCATTCCTCTTGAGAATGAAAAAGAAGAGAGATCTTCTTTTGAACAGGAAAATTTGGTCACGTAGATCTTCTATTTCGCCGGAATTCGTTGATTGCTCCGTACGAATTTACAATGGAAAAACTCCTGTTCGTTGTAAGATTACTGAAGGAAAGGTTGGTCATAAATTTGTATAGTTTGCTTTTACACGAAAACGAAGACCTTCGAGAACAAATATTGGACGGGGAAGAAAAAAGGGGAAAAAGTGAAGTCTAAGCGCATATGGCACGAAAAGGAAATCCGATTTCGGTAAGACGTGATCTGAATCGTAGTTCAGATTCTTCTTGGTTTAGTGAGGGCGACCGCGAAAGTAACCGAATGGCTCAGTCTTTTAGTTGTCCCAGATTAGTTTCTCAAAGGAGGACGTTGCAGATGCCCGGGGCGGACACGACTTCTTCTAAGGCGTTAAGACCACTGGAAGACACCCAGGACTCACGCATGTCGTGAAAGAAGCACACTGGGCTAAGTGCTTCGACCGTGTCTCCGGGGCACAGTTGAATGTAAATATCATGAACGCGAGGTGCAGGATACCAGGCCGAGAAACCCGGGCAACCACTCCCCTATGTGCCAATCGCTAGCGCATCCAGGGCCCCGTCGCCCAGCTCAGCGGGAGAGGCCTAGCCTGATCTGAGAAGTGCGTCTTCGGTTCGGATAGACTTCATTCAAGAATGCCACCGCCCCTGGAATCAATAAGAAAACAAGTGCTAAGTTTCAGATCAGTGAATAAACCGAAGAGACGTTTCTCGCTCGGCGCCTAAAGCGCACTATGCTCCGCTTCAACAAATGAGAGTTTTCGGTGGAACCGGTGAACCACGCGAGCTGGTTAGATGCGTGGGACAGAGGGCTCGTAGTACCTGCTAGCGCGGCTACGCAGTTCCAGGGAAGGAGCCTAAATCGACCCCTCCTCTTTTTTTGAAAAAGCAGTAAGGAGATTTTACTCTCGGATGATACTAAGCAGCTACCGATCGTTCCGACGCGCCCTTTACCTATTTTGATGTTGACCAAAAACAAACCTATCTATAAAGTGGAGCCTAGTTTAAGCTGTAAAACAAGTGATGATTTCATGAAAGAAAAACCAGACGTAGGGATATGGATGGAGTCTCGCTCAGTAAAGAGAGTTTCGGTTCAGAGCCTTTACTTGAAAATGACAACTGCTTCTTCCTGCTGCGAGGGCGTTGCACGAAACCAAACCGCCCCCCGCCCGATCTTCTACCAGTTGCTTCGCAGGTAGGCCCACTTAGGTTAGGGGGCATTGCCCCTCAGTTCTTACCAAACGAGTGGAATAAACGAAATGAGTGTAACTCGAACGACGCTTTGCTTTCGTTTCACTACGTATCTAAGTTCAAGTGAAACGAACTTCATAGGTAAGAGGCAAAGGATCCACTAACCATCCGATAGAAAATCCCACCCCGTGACGCTATCGTAATACGTCCGGATGCCAAAGCTTCCTAAATATACTGAAGCGAGGAATACTAGGATCAGAGCGAGCTCTCTATCGATTGCTCACTGCCGTCTCATCCGAACAAAAAAAGGAATAAGGGGGGACAGGCACTTTCTTACTGGCCCGTAAGAGTAAAAGACTGTGGATATAAAGACTACAGAATGCCTGGAAGCAAACTCACCTGGGCCTACACCTACAGAAGAGGTTTAGCTTTCAACCTTGCTGGCTCCTAGAAGATGAAAGAAGTCAGCTAGTGCTTTTGTACGAGAACCCACTATCCAAAGTGACTGGCTTGCCTTTGCCAACTGAAAGGGGGACGAATGTAAAGGCTTAAAAACGAATTGGATGGATGCTTGCTTTCTAATCCGAGGGGAACGACAGCTGGATGTAAGGAAACTGACCTGCAACCTCTTTCTTTTTCAACTTCTTAGAATAGGGATTTGGTGAAGGGATCACATTTTTGATTTCGCGCCATTCAATAATTCGTATATCCCGTATGTCCCGCATAAACCTTTCAATTCCGACAAAGGCAAAGCCGTGGCCCTTCCTTCTCCAAAGGAAGCGAGTGACTCCTCCCTTTCTTGTTTAGGGAAAAAATCTTGCAATTAGATCAATGAAGAGATTCCAACTTTCTTCTCTTTGATTTGACTCATGAGAGTCAACTTTTTGAATATGATTATTTTCATTCAATTTTCACTTTGGTTTTCGCATTTATGAGTTCACTTCACCAGACACCTTTTTCTTTCTTTTCCTACGTCAACCAGTTGAGAGAAGAAAGAAAGTCGTACTGACATACCGAGCCAGTTCTCGCTTGTTCATAGTTGATATAAGAGAGGCGCCCTGGAGAGGCTACCAAGCCAAGAGTAAGGCTATGAGCTATAGAATAGGCGTGTCATGGTTGTAGAAGAGATCTAGGTGGGGTTGTCCTGCTATGATAATTTATTTCATCCGGCTGGAGAGTGAGTAGTTGGCTTAGTCAGTGAATTCGGTGAATAAGCGCGTGGAACTGAAGCTTGTTTGATGCTTTCCAGTGGTAGTTGCGTCAAGCAGCATAAGCGCTTACCTGACCATGAGTGTAATAGGGCCTTTTTCTCTTTATGAAATGGCGACCCGGCAAAAAGAGAACCAATCTCTCATTCGTGACACACGTTGATTCGAACAAAGTACTTCTTTACTCTTTCTTATTCTGTTGAGAATTACCCCACTCCGAAATAGCTGCAAAGCAGGCATGCTGATCCGCGATTACTAGCGATTCCAACGAATTAAAGGCTAATGGCGTTAACTACTTAAACGAATTCATCTCCCACTTCTCCTATTCTCTACTTTAGGAAAAGGAGCGAAAAGCTTAACACCTATTGAGGTACGGAGTTCTCGACTTCAAGGAGAGGCTGCGAAGCTTAACACCGGGAGAGGAAAGAACTTGTATTACTTTGATTCATTAACTGTAAATCTGGCAATTCCTACCAGGGTGGTGGGTCAGAGCAGATTCCCTTGCTTTAGGGCAGGAATAGCGGAATGGTTAGGGGGCTTGTCTTTAAGCAGCTGGCTTCCACGTAGCTACAGCTGCAGAGGATAGTCTCTAAAAACTACAACCGTCTCTTCCTTCTTATTATTCTCCGAAAACATACAACGGTTTTGGCAATCACTCTACTGACAGAGAACTTAAGAACTACCAATAAGCCTGACGGCAGGCAGCTAACATGGTAAATGTCGTCTTCCTTTACAATGACTTCTTCCTTTCTGAATCACCATACGAAATTCGAGCTCACCCTCGGATCAGGGATACCTTAAGTCAGCAGCTTCCTTTGAAGATAGGGCATTTACATAAACTCCGAAGCCGTACCCAGGGTCAGGAAACTCCCAAGCTTGCCGAGGAAGGAACAAAAGAGAGAAAGACACCGTCCAACCTTTCCTATATGTGCGCGTACCACTTTCGTCTATCTTTACACTCTGCGCTCCCTTAGATCATTGGCTACCAGAAAGAAGCAAACTCAGGAACATCAATATGGTTAGGGATCATTAAGGTACGGCCCGACGCCTATTCCTTTCCGCCTTTTGAACGAATCGTCAACCTCAATTAGCAGATTCATTAGATAAGCCTAGTACATAATCACTGATAGCATCATTCCTGAAAAAAACAAATAAATAAATGTTTGGGCATTTTGAAGCAAGTTGATCTGCGAAGACTAACCTCGTAGCTCACTTAGATCAATCAGTTCAAGCATTGACAAACCCGCCTTCCTTCTGTGTTCAGGACGGAGAAGACTCTTTCTGCCTTTGTCGAACTGCCTTGACGCGCAGGCTTTGACCTGCTTTCCTTCGCTTACCGGAGAGCAGATTCTTTATTACTGACTTTTCGCGGTTGATCGCACCTCGCACCTAAATCGGTCCTTGTGAGGAGGAGGTTCCAAGCAAGGGGCATACATTTCTCCGACCAGGTCAAGTTGCACTTTAGATTATGGATGGAGATAAAGTTTTCATCAGCAGACCGCCAATGACTCACATAGATTCCCTTCCAGCACTTTTTATCTAATAAAACCTATAATATGTGGGCCCTTGAGTGCCCACTTTGATGGTGATTGCATTCGCCTATTCTATCCCCAGTCCCTTGCTGCAAGAGCAGAAGTCTTTAAGCTTTTCTCAGTAGAGAAAGAGTGGTGACGCTCTCATAGTAGCAATCTCAATTCGCAACTGCTCACTGATTCGCCTTCGTCACTGAAGACCATGTGGTTGGCTTTTTGGACAGAGCCGATGCTCAGCAATTAGCTATGTTCGCAACATCTTCTTTGTCACAGCCTGCTTACTGAAGGCTCACCGCCCTGGTTAAAATACCATTCTTTTTCACTTTATCCTACCTCGCTCACCGCCCCTCAGGCTTAAAAGCCTTTTCGTTGTCACCACTTACCTAGATCGATATGGCTAGTTTTCTAGCGATTTCATTAAGGCTTCGAAGCCCCTCTCCTCTCTCTGTAACGTCAGAGGTAGGCAAACCTGAGTTTAGAGCCACCTCGATTCGGGATGTCGGAACATCAACCGGATCGGAAACCGAATCCTAAAGTGACTTCGGAACAGGTTCGATCGAAAGCCTTTCCTATCTAGTGTCAGCTGATCCTTCAGCCTCTGAAATTGGAAGCAACATTCGAAAGACGAGAGTAGGCTCGAGGAGGATCAAAAGACTGATTCTCGGTCCCAAAGCAGGTTAGACTGCAATCTATGCCTATGGAAAGAAAAGTGATCCATAAAGAAAGGCATGCCTATACGTCTTTCTAGCGTACGCGTTCTTCCGTTGAATCATCGCTTTACGCTCGCGTGACGCTCCGCCTGTCGCTACCTGGGTCAATCAGCCTATTCTAGTTTCATCCGATTTTAGGGAGGATCGTGAAGTTGCTTCACACCTGGCCATATCGAGGGAATGAAAATAAACTTGTCCAAAAGAACTGGAATGGGAGAGGATGGTCATTGAGAAAGATGCCTTAACAGGTTGGTCATCTGTCAGGACGAGAATGTGAGTTCTTCTTATTATCGGTGAGCCGCTGCCCCTCATACTCTTCTTTCCTTTTTTGGGTCGCTCTTCTTATCTGCCGTACCCCCAATCCTCCTTCATACGAAGGCATCGTAACATATACATCAAATCAAGATCAAATAAAAGATTCTCCATCCCTTCTTTATACTCGTCTATCCCTCGATCAACTAGATGGAAGGCATTAAAAAACCGTCGATATGTGGGGTCGACTCATCTTTGAAAAGAAGATGCCCTCCGGAGTGAGGAGAAAGTCAGATCTTTAGACGATAAAAGAGGAGTAATAGTCAAACGATACTTATTCGTTTATCAACGATACGTTACTTCTACTACACGTATTACTTGAAATGAGTTGATACTAGCTAGTTGTATCTCAAACTTTTAGTTCAACTTAGTATCTTTCCTGTTGATGGTGAATAAGCCTCGAAGGGAAGCTCCGAGGTTATTATTATAGCTGCCATCCCCGTTGACTTCTCCTTGCTCTTAGAAGAAGGAGCGTAGGTGAAGGAAGGTATAAGAATGGGGCATCTGTAGTAGCAATAAGTGCCATGGGCATGGGCGTGATCCCCGAAGAAGGCCTGAAAGCCTGCCTTCCTTAGCGCCCAAAGGTAAAGGGTTTGTTCACGAGACGATTATAATACCTTCGATCATCCGCGTAATGCATTGATTGAAAATGTATCCGTCAGCCTACCTGGCCTGGAAATCAGTATCTTCTATGCCTCAGGTGAACAGCCCTTAATCGCTTATATGCTTTTAGGCCGTAGTCGGGAACTTGCCAATTCTAAATTGTGCTTTTCCGCTGTAAAGTTTGAAGTCATTAATGACATTTGTACACTCCTATGGGCAGCAGGGACTCAGTTCATATCCCGAAGATAGACATTGAAGTCTATTGGGCTCCCTCACTTATATATAGTGACAAGGCTAACAAGTGAAGGGCCTCTCCTTGTAAGTCGAGTGACTTCGTGCCTCATATAGCTATATGAGTCACTTCGTACCTTTCAATCTTTAGATTGCGGGTATGGACAGAGCGAGTGCGGGTTCTATATCCTACTCCGGTTAAGCGGCACAGGGTTGTAAACCGTACTTTAGGTGGACTGCCATTGCCCCATATGGGTGATGGGAGTTCAAACAAGCCTTGGCAGAGACAGGGGAAAAATCCTTAGTAAAGCCCTTCACTTGCCTCTGGCTTTTCTTATATCTTACCTAAGCTAGCCTTGTTTATCCACCTAAAGGTACGTAGTCATTAGAGCGGGAAAGTGCTTGTTCTTTCGAGAAGCATATCCGTAGCTCAGTACTGCTGTCCTTACTTGCCTTTTCCGTCGAAGCGTCCCGCTATTACTCAGGAGAAAAAGAGTAAAGTCCGGCCCGGTGCTCCTTCCCTTGCCCAGCCTAGCGGGGCTATCAGGTACATTGTCCCAAGCCTCTGGGTTTCCCTCTAAGTAACGTCAGCCTCTTTTCCTTGCAGAAGTGAGTCTATTATTCTTCCGTAGCCCCCAGAGATTGTCCCGCAATCTCTTCCAAGGGTTTCACGGAAGAGAAGAGTCCGTCGACTCTTTTCGGTCCGATGAGAGATCACTTTTCTAAATCTCCCTCCTCGTTGACGTTATACTAACATAGCTTGACTAATGACTAACGCACACCTACCGGTGCTTGTTCACACCTATTAGATATCTTAGATATCCGGAACGAAAAGATACGTATCGATTCGTTTCACTAAGTGAAACTCATTCCGTTCGTTTCTTATTTTCTAATGCTTGTTCGGAACCAATGCCAAATGTCCAGGGAGTCTCTCCCATGACCGGTGAGCTATCCAACCCATGCTGTCACAAAAGAGAACCAGCCCCTCATCGGTAGCGGGTCTTTAGAGCGGATTCCCGAAGAATAGAAGAATAGTTGATCCCGGTGAAAGGTCGCGAAGAGGATAGAGCAGAAAGGGAAAAGACTGAAGGAGTGGACAAATCCATAGTCTAAGTATAGTTACGTTATTTCGTGTGGATGGTTATGGCGTATCGTAGATCTCCCTTTGCTTTTCCAGGCTCCAGGCGTCAATAACTATGCTAGCTCGAAAAGGACTGAATGAGAGCTACAATCTCCTAGGGGCTGCAGAACTTGACCCAGCGAGCTCCATACTTGGAGCGAGACCAAATACCAACCATTCCTTGAATCCAGTTGCTTTTTCATTCATTCCACTTGATACGATACCAGGAATCGTCAGATTCAACTTAGACTCATTCACTCATATAATCCATACCTCATGAAATGGTAATCCTACAATATTTAGCATGAATCATGAATCGACAAAGTCTAATATAATGAAAGGCCTTAGCATTTTCTTAGGCTATCCCTTCGGGGATGTAGCATAGTTCCCCTAGTCCGAAATCGAATCGTCACTCTGTCTTTCACCTTCTAAGAGCGATGGAAAGAGTCTTTACGGTATTCTAATTCCTTCTCTGATATCTTACTATAGAAGGCTCGAAGAGCTATGCTTGATAAGAAGAGTTAGCAGGCGAGACATCATCTCGTGTTAACAATAACTCGTAAAGACTAGTTTCATAAGGTAGCTTTGAATAAGAGAAATCGTAGCCTAGAAAGAAAGAACAGCAGACTCAATAGCCCCTCTAGACGCCCTAAAGGGAAGTTTGGCGCTAGCTTCCTAAACAGGATTTTCTATGAGGTAGAGGCCCTAAGCGCGAAGCAAGAGGAAATAGGTATAGGCTGGATCAAAAAAAGAAAGATAAGGAAAGTGTACAAGATTCCAATCGGGCTACCTCTGAAGGAAGTGAAGGAAGGGTCTCGATCAAATAGCGTAGCACGGGACCGCGCCAAGCATAGCGAGTTAGGTATGGGCTTTCTTTCACTACCAGAATCACCGGCAGGGCTACTAGGACTTGGGTCTCTCTCTTGGGCGGGGCATCAAGTACATCTATCTTTACCGATTAACCAATTTCTAAACGCTGGAGTAGATCCTAAAGAGATACCACTTCCTCATGAATCGAGATCTTTTGGCTCAACTTTATCCCAGTTTGCCGAGGGTTTTCACGGTCAAAATATGCGGAATTCGTGGAGGATTAGATCCTGTAACTGGGGGTCTGTGGCTGACTGATATTGCCCATCGCCATGACGCTATTGCATTTCTTTTTCTCGTTGCTATAGAACCAATTTCGGGAATAGTATGAAAGATCTTTGAAATCCTTGATAGTCTGGAAAGGGAACGCGAATCTAGCCACCACTTTCTCTATTTAAAGAAAAAGAAAGAGGTCCTTGCTTGATTGAGGAAGATAACTAAATACCTTAAACCGCGTTCCCTTACTATGAAGGGATTCAGCCACTATCAAAGCAGGAAAGAGACATTCGCATACTAGCTATCACAAACGTCATGCTTACAGTCCTTTTTCCTCTCCCAGTGCAGTAAGTAATAAATACATCTAGATAGAAGATATTCTCTATCCTAGAGGAAAGAGAACAACTAGGATGAAAGGTATTACTAATATTGATATAGTGACACAGGATGATAGAATGTAACTAGGATAGGCGTCCGGTTAGAACCATGGGAAGATTAGAATGACCTCACTAGGAACCTCATTAAAGATAGATAGCTACCTTAGAGAGCTTACACAGTCAATTGATCTATCCTAGGTTGAGGAATCAGGGAAGAAGGCTTTCAAGTCAAGAAGAGATTCGCTCCTAAGAAGGAAATAAGGGACTCATATCGAAAGGGCTTACAGGACTAAAACCTATATCTGAGAGCTTGAACTGACAGCAGCCCCATGGGAGAACCTTTCATCTTCATCTCTCTCACTTAAAAAAGGCTTAGCTTGGGCCTTAGCCTAAAAAAGAGAATCAATGGCTGCAGATCGTGCCTTTCTTGCAGCTTTGGCTACTGAACTTATGAACAGAGGACAGAGCCTTAAGTTAAGCCGCAGAGAGAACTCTTTGTTCTGTCTTTCGGGTTGTAGGGCGTAGGGAGTAGGCGAGTCAGTCTATAGAGCTAGTTAAAGTCGAAAACACGTTCAGCTCCAGTGTCTTAGGGAAATCCATCTTGTCGCTAGTTGAGTTACGGGTGCCAGTATTCGTAGAAAGTCTTTTTTTGCTGTCCGGTAGTCGTAGTCCAATTCTTCTTTCTCGGGCTTTTTTTAAGATTTGAATCTGAAGGTTCGTAAACCAAAGCTCTTTACGATCCAAAAGAATCTTTCTCTTCCCTTATCCGGTTGCCGGGCTTTGAATCCTTTTATTTTAGTACACAACACTCGCAACAAAAGGCTTATAGCCGAACTGAGGCAGCAAGCGGATTAGAAAAGATAGAGTTTCCTTGATTGGGAAGGAAGGAACTAGTAATCCATTCAAGAGGACCTTACCTTTGAGTTCTCGAGTGAAAGGGTCCAAGCCATAGGAAAATATCCAGTTTATCCTGAAGCATTCCCATAAGCAGAGGATGAAACCCTTGCTTGTTTATCCCGACGAGGGTTTATGAATCACTCAAACGAGCCTTTGACGCCGCATCTCCATATGTTTATGCGAAATCCTAATCTGTAGAATCTATTGGGGAATCCCCATCCGCACCCGAATTGGCTAAATTAGGTCTTGTTCCGATGCGGGAAAAAAGGTTTTGAAAAGGAATCTGGGTGATCACGCGCTTCACGTGGTATTTATTAGGATTAGGACTGAGAAAAATTACCGCTTATTTCAGACAGCCCATCGCTTTTACCAGATATGGGTCCGGACGACCCAAGAGCCCGCCACTATAACCCAACCCTTAAGAGGCTAGGGTCCAAGGAAGTCAGCTTCACCTGTAACCTTAAGGAATACAGAAAGTTACCCGGAATTCCTAGCAAGGACTTTGCCTGCTATTCATTCCAAAATCCCTTTCACCCTTAACTAGCTAACTCGATAGGACGTCAACAGCGGGAATGCCAAATGCAAGACCTGGACCTGGTTCACGCAGTCAAGCAGCAAAGACCTCTTTCTCTTCGTTTCGTAACGGCTATAAAGAATGGGTCTTTCCCCTCGTGAAAGGCTATTGGGATCGATCCCTTCAACCCTCCTTGGCGTGGAAGGTCGCAAGAGAAAAGAAAACGATTCTTCTTAGCAGCTTTTTCAACCTACCCGAGGTAAGGAAGTAAAGCAACCAATAGCCTTTTTACCTACTATGCCTTTCACCGGGTGAGCAAAAAGTAGTTAATTATTGATAAGGCACAGGGGAAGCATCATCAGACGAAGACTGTTGCTAAACAAAAGCAATTCTTTTTCACATTCAACCATGAGAGGGCAACTTGAGCAATCAAAGCTACCCCCTCTTCCACTGCTGACTATGAACAGTTGACAGCTAATGATTTATACTTTACTAAGCCAGTTCGGTAAGTTAAGGTCCATGCACATCCGAGGAGAAGCCAGATCCTTTGGGAATTTGTTTGTCGGCAACCCCAAAAAAAAGCGGATTCTTAAGATTTGGAACTCCTAGTACGCCCGCCATAGCATCTTGGAAAGAACAATAGCACTGTCGAAGTTTCCATCGCAGGCTCTAACATCCGAAGCTATGACTTTGAAGCAGTAGGACTTGCTTTCCTTGCCTTGCTTCAGACTAGCTGCCAAGCCTGGCCTTAGTTAGCTCTTTCGGTAGCCTTTTGAAGCTTTCTCGCTTCCTCCTAAAGGGGAACACCAGCAAAGGGCACTAATAACAGCAAGAGCGTCTACCCTTTCTCCCCTATCTCAACAAGCTTCTGCCTTCAGACGGGATGCTGACGTTGCTGCTGGCTGTCGACGAGGAAGAGTCAAAACGCGATGCCAGCTTCTGAAAAATGTTTCTTTTTATAAATATTTCTTCCAAGGCCAGTTCTTCAAGTTCTGGAGTTGCATTGCATTAATGAATGCGGCTGGAAAGACCTACACCTACTAAAACCTTCTCCTTTTCATAATAATAAGGTAAGCTTGGGTTCCTTTCCTTAGGATATGCGGTCTCGCTATTCTTTGTTTGCATTCAAAGGTGAAGTGCCTGCGCTATCGAGTCACGTGCCTAACTTCCAAGTAGAGCTAGTTGGAGCGAAGCTCACACACACCGGCCGATGGAGGGCGCGATCACATTCACTTGCTTGCCGCCCGGCTCCATAGTAACAAAGTGGAAAGTAGGCCCGCCCCTATAACCACACGGAAGGCTAACTCGCTTTTTTTCTCTGTCCTCTCGAGTCAGTTTATCGCTTCTTTCGGAATGCGCTGAAAAGCTCAACGTGCTCGTATCTAGGTCGGGGCTAATTAAACTGTATAAGCAAGGCTCGGGATATGGATTTCACCTTATAGGGAATAGGCTGAAACAGCAACAGGCAACCAAGACTTTTGAAGTGCGTTCAGGCTCACTTTAATCAACAACTGAAAGAGTAATCTTTCTACTTATTCCATCCTTACAGTTACTATAACCGCTAATAGAATAGATCCATGGGGTTTAGTTTAGAAGTAACTAAAGGGTTAAGCTGGCTTAGAAGAAAGTGACGTGGGGCATGGTTTATAAGGTAGGTTACCCGCTCGTAAGAGGCAGTCTAACTTTGTTAGACGAAAGCTTGCTCATCAGAAGGATAAGCAAGGTTTTATGAATTATCCCCTTATAAGATAAAGCTAAGCGAAAGCAAACAGGGGAGCCCTTTTGTAATGGTTGAAGGTTTGGTCTTCAGTCCGCCATTCCAAGGTAAATGCCTGGCTATTCAAGCTAGCGTGGTAACGAGACTGAGGAAGATGCCTAGCTAGTTTTGAACTAGAGCAGGGAAGTGAAGCCCTCGATTAGCAAAGAGCTCGTTGGGGTGGTGGGGTATAGGAACAGCTGTGTTGGTTCAATCGGGAAATGGCCGATCATGCTTGTTAGGGTTTCAGATTCAAGCAGCTCGTTGCTACACGATCAGTCAAGCGTCGCTAAGAGAGAAAAGCGGCAGTCCTTCCAATCAAGCAAGCGACCAACCAATTCCAACGATTGCAGTGACAGCCATCAAAGCAAGAAGTATAGGCTTGCAGGATTAAGTGGGAAGAGCGGAACTTGACAAGTCTTGCAGCTACTAAGCTAACGGTTTCAAAAATGGCTACCGCATCTGCGCTTTGCTACGATTTGGTGCGGAACTGAAAGCTTATAAACCTTTACTTAAGAGGGCTGTGCGGAATGTTTGTGACATGTCGAAAGGGCTAACACTAAGATAATGGTTGGGCCGGCCAATTGGCACTACTACTTAGTTTAGTTTAGTGAGAAGTTAGGGCTTTTGGTCGAAACGGTTGGTATGTCTGAGCTGAAGCGAAGAT